CACAGCGAGCTTTGGGTGAATGCCTTGGCAAAGCAAAGCAGAGACGTCACACATGACGAAACGCTATGGGGAGGCTTGTAATCCCTGTGATCCATGGCTCTCTCGTCGGGAAACCTTATAAGTAGAAACCTAGCGAATTGAAACATCTTAGTAGCTAGAGGAGATTCAATCAACCGAGACCCCGCCAGTAGCGGTGAGCGAAAGCGGGAGGGGCCTACTCTCCCCGCCTACCAAAGGCTAGTTTGCCTCCTCTACAGAAGCAGAGAACCGCCTGTTTGGTTTTGTTCGGTGCCGGAGATAGCATTGAAATGAGGAGTGGAATCCCATGCCGAAGAGGGTGACAGCCCCGTAGATGATTGCGACACCGATCAAGGGGAGAGATGAGTAGGGTGAGACCATTGGCTTGCCTGAACAGGGGGGTACCACCCTCTAAGCCTAAGTATGATGCTTTGACCGATAGTGAACCAGTACCGTGAGGGAAAGGCGAAAGAGCACCCCAGATGGGGAGTGAAAGAGAGACTGAAACCCACCGCTTTACAAGCAGTTGAAGCTCGCCTAACACCTCCCCCCAATGGGGGAGAAGATGCCATGCCTCAACAGTGATGCATGGAGGGGGGGTGAGATGGTGAGTGCCGGCCTACCTTTTGCATAATGGGTCAGCGAGTAAGCTGGATGCAGCAAGCTTAAGCCGATAGGTGTAGGCATAGCGAAAGCGAGTCCTCAAGGGGCATTTCAGTTGCATCGGCTTAACCCGAAACCGGGTGATCTAGCCATGAGCAGGTTGAAAGGAGGGTAACACCTCTTGGAGGGCCGAACCCGTGCCTGTAGCAATAGGCAGGGATGACTTGTGGTTAGGGGTAAATGAGAGATAAAGATTGGCCTCTTTTGCCCCTTTGGCGAGTGATCGCCATTGAAACATTGGCTCATAACGGTGAAACCTAAAGCAATCATTCTCCCCTCTCAAATGGAGGTCTGCATCAGACCCAAGACCATGCCTTGGGAATGATGCCCACCCATCATTCTGTGATGCCAGACAGGGGAGAGATTGCCATGGCAATACCGTGGGAAGTTCTAGGATTGTAGAAACTATATGGGAATCTCCTTCTTTGGGTTGCTCAGCGCTTAGGGGTGGCCTAAGCCCCTTGCATGGCCCAAGAATGGGAGAGATTGAGACGCAAAGAACGTCCTTCCTAGTAACCCCGTAACGACTGACTCGAAAGAGGAGAATGGCAAGGGAAGTGCCATTAACACGCCAACCCTCTCAGTTTCGAATCTTCTATGGGCTTTATCATTGATCTGGCCCCCATTCCTTACCAAGTTGTATCCCCTCACCGTTGGAGTGTGAGGGCTTCCCATTGGGGTTTGCAACAAACCCTTCAATAGATGTCCTTATTATATACAGCCGTACACACTGATCTTTGCAAGACCATTTGTCTGCCAGCTAATCCTTCCACGAGAGAGGTCTCAGCCCTGCCTCTAGAAGGGGGAAGGACCTTCTCAACTGGTGTCGTTCGTTGCTAGCAGCTCCCCCAAAAGGGCGGTGTGCAAGGTGGTGATTCCCCTTTTCGACGGGCATCCCCTGCTTCCCGAAAAGGGGAATAATTACCGTAAGTTTCGCGAAGTTGTTGCCGTGATGGCCCTAGGGGAACATCTCACCCCTAAGGGCTGGAGAAGGGCAGTTGATATCACCTACTCCATGAATTCAGCGCGTGCGAGGAAACGGCCTATGTCTGAGCTGCTAGGGGTAGAGGCTGGCAAAGAGATACGTCCCAAAACCAAGCCCTCACGGGTTTGAGACATCCAGCAAAGAGGCCTAGAAGGAGCTTACACCATTCCTTCTCCTTTTATGTTTCGGGTGTGGTCCAAGGTGACGGAGGTTTTGCTGCCTCCTATCGACCGGATGGGAGGATAGACCTCTCCTTCTACCTAGGAGTGAGCAACGATTCCATCGAGGTGATGGAGGCAGTTCGGGACCAGCTGGAGTGTGGCAGGATCTACTCCGTGTCAGCCTCCTATTCTCGCCTAATGGTGACAAGCCTGGATTCCTTGGCAGAGAAGGTGCTTCCTCATCTTAGGAAATACCCCTGTGGGACGAGAAGCGTGATCAGTGTGAAAAGCCCTCTCAGATGTGTGATCTTTTGCGGCAGGGCAAGAACCGTACCTTGGAGGATTACAAGGCCCTTGTCGGCATTGGATATAACATGAACATGGAGGGGAGCCGGAGGGCAGAGACGATGGAAGACCTCATCGATGGACGTCGCAAATCCCTTACAAGGTAGGAGACTAAGATCAGGAAGTGAATCTACAACTTGGTGGAAAGGGGGTTGGGGAGAGGGAGTTCCTAAGGAGGGTTTAGAGGTGAAGGTATAGTCTAACCTTCGGCGAAAGCCGTTGAAAGTTGGAAAAGCCAATCGAACCCGGAGATAGCTGGTTTTCTGCGAAATCCATTGAGGTGAAGCGCAAAATAGACTCAGCCGGTTGGGATAGCATCCCTTTGGTAGACCAAGTCATCACACCACACCATCAAGGATGCAGAGGAGATTGCGGGGCTTAAACCAGCCTACCCATCTCCAGATGGTGAAGAAGACGATGACCTTGATGTCGCTTTAAGAAGGAATGCTCCCGCGACGGCGTGATGAGACCGTCTGAGGGGGTAGAGCACTCGATGGGAAAGGGTGGCCCAAAGCCTGACCGATTCCAAGGAAACTCCGAATACCTTAGACGATTCTTTTGCAGACAGATCTTGGGTGCAAAGGCCCAAGATCGAGAGGGAAAAAGCCCAGATCGTCCGCTAAGGTCTCCAAGAGACAACTCAGTGGGAAAAGGCGTACCTAAGCCGAGACAACCAGGAGGTGGGCTTAGAAGCAGCCATCCTTTGAAGAAAGCGTAAAAGCTCACTGGTCTAGCTTGGATGCACTGAAGATGTCACGAGGCTCAAGTTGTCCACCGAAGCGACGGCCTCTACCATCGACCTAGAAGCCCCATTGGGCAGCTGGGTCGTGCCGGTATCACTTAGTGATGCACCGGCAAGCCTGCGGGCGGAGAGGGGTAGCAGAACGTCCTGTAGATCATTGAAGGCGATCCGATAGGGTTGCAGGAGGTATCAGGAGTGAGAATGCTGACATGAGTAACGAGAAATTGTGTGAGATTCACAATCGTCGAAAGTCCTAGGCTTCCTACAGATGTAAATCGATGTAGGGTGAATCGGCCCCTAAGGATGCAGCGAGAGCTTCCTCTGATGGGCATCGTCACAGGTGACTAGGCCGAGACCAATTTGGTCAAGGGGACACGATGTGATCGCTCTGCTGGTTCGGGCAGTAGACCATCGGAGAGGTCTGGGGACCCACCCCATAGAAGCCTGGCATCACCAAGTGATGCCAGGCTGGTATGCCCTCGTCCCAAAGGGACGAGGCGGTAAACCCCATCGCGCTGCGATGGGAGGTCACCTAGAATCTAGTCTCTCCCCCTATGACATGGAGAGGGCATGAAACGCTTTCTTGCTTAACAAGAGGGCGTGATCGGATGTTGAACTCTCCATTCACGGCCTACAGGAAACAACCTGTGATGGGCAAGACCGTACCTAAACCGACACTGGTGGACTGGTTGAACAAACTCAGACGATAGGGAGAACCATGCTGAAGGAACTCGGCAAATTGACTCCGTAACTTCGGGAAAAGGAGGGCCTCCTTGGAAACAAAGCAGGGAGGTGGCACAGAAGAGGGGGTGGCGACTGTTTATTAAAAACACAGGACTCAGCAAAATAGCAACATCAAGTATTGGGTCTGACGCCTGCCCGGTGCTGGTAGCTTAAGGGGAGGGGTGGCATTGGGGAGAGAGAAAGACAAGGGCTGCCTTGCCTTCCTTTCCTCCCGGAGAAAGCTCCCAACCAAAGGTCCAGTAAACGGCGGCCGTAACTCTGACGGTCCTAAGGTAGCGAAATTCCTTGTCGGGTGAACAATTGCCCGAGCAGAAGCGTGAGCATCTGCAAGCACACCAACTCATAACGGTGAACCCTAAGGCAAGCACAGAGATGCTATGGGAATACCGCGGGAACTCCAGGGGAAGGGGCAAACAATGATGATGCAAAGAGACCTCATCATTGAAAGAGGTTGAGCCAAACAGTTCAATCAGCAAGATCCCCCTGGCGACCTGTAACGACTGACTCGAAAGAGGAGGCTGGAAGCTATTCCGGCAACACGTTGGCACTTCTTACCCCAAGGCAGCTATGGACACATTACACATCGACTCGAAATCAAGATCACTCCCCCCTGATTGGGTCACGGGGTTTGTTAATGGTGAAGGCTGTTTCTATGTAGGTCTCAGCAAGGGGTGGCGAATGCCACCAGTGAAGGCGCATGCCGCCACTAATCCTAAGCTTAAGGTTGGCATCGAGGTGCGGCCAAGCTTCTCTGTTAGTCAGGGCAGCGCATCCAAGGATGTGGTAGCAAAGCTTGCACAATACTTCAACCACGGTGAGGATCGGCTCCGGCTAGATCGGTACATTTTGAAGTATGAGACACGTTCAGCCAATCATATCCGGGATCAGGTAATCCCACACTTCGATCGATACCCCCTGCGATCACAGAAGCAGGGTGACTTCTTGAAGCTGAGGCGCGTGATGGAGATGATGAATCGATCAGAGTATCTTACCAAGGATGGCCTTCGTGAGATCATCTCCATTGCCTACAGCATGAACCTAGATCCAAACGGGCAGAGCCGTCGCAATGAGCCGATCGAGCATTGGCTGGAGATGGTAGACGGTGTGTCCTAGGGCTGTTAGGAAGTTGAAGGTATAGTCTGATCAACATGGAAACATGTTGTTAACACAAATGAAGTTCCGACCCGCATGAATGGCGTCACGACTGCCCCGCTGTCTCCAGCATGGGCCCAGTGAAATTGAAATCTCCGTGCAGATGCGGAGTCCCCAAAGGAAGACGGTAAGACCCTATGCACCTTTACTACAACTTGTCGTGGAGGGGTGAGATGGATTGTGTAGAATAGGTGGGAGCCTGTTCTTGATACCCCCCACCCACCCTTCCCTAGGGAAGGGTGGGTGGGGGTTAGTGTTGGGGCAGGCATCAGTGAAATACCACCCCTTGCTTCTCACCAGTCTAATCCAGAGGAAATAGGGAGACATCGACAAGCAGGTAGTTTCATTGGGGCGATGGCTTTGACGAGAACGGAGCCTTGCCGCAGAGATGCGGCACAGCAAATCTGGCTATATGCTGGGACACCCGTCCACTCACCGCGGGGAGCGTTACACCCCGTCCACCAACACCATGATCAGCAGGTGATAGGTGGTAACCAGGTCGGCAGCATCACATGGGTCGACCATCGCTTCGCGATGGTAGGAGCGACCCCCTGAAGGGGTGGCGAATGCCACCAGTGAAGGCAAATGCCGCCACCAGCGTGGCTTTAGCCACCTGTGGAGCCGAATGGCTCCACTAGCGTGGCGAATGCCACCAGTGAACGCCAACGCGTTCACCAGCGTGGGTATGATGCCAAGCCAACAAGGGGTGGCGAATGCCACCTGTGGAGCCGAATGGCTCCACTAGCGTGACTTTAGACACCAGTGCACGCAAATCGTTCACCAGCGTGGCTTTAGCCACCAGTGAAGGCCAACGCGTTCACTAGCGTGGCGAATGCCCCCCGTGGATGCAATACCAGTCGTGCATCACTTGGTGATGCGCCAGGCTGCCTCCACCAGGTAGGGAAGTGGTGGGGCGGTACACCGCCCAACAGAGTTGGCAACACCAAGACCCCCGATCGGCATCAACGATCGATGCAGGGGCTGGTAAAGGCTTGCCAATGCGGGCAATCAGCAAGGAAGTCGCCCACGAATGGGGCCACGTCCCCAACCCCGAAAGGGAGCAGGACGAGGGATCTATGCCGGGGGCTGACCCTTCAACGACTACACGCCGGACATCACCATCCCCCCATCCACTAGGCAACGGCGTTGCTGCCTGATGCATCACCAAGTGATGCAAGGCTGGCAACGGGGGTGATGGAGATGATGATATAGTCTGAGCTGGCTGGCAACAGCCAGAAAGGGGCGGCATCGGTTGGCAGGCATCGCCTGCGGGCCAACGCCATGCCCACATGCAACACACCACCAACAATTCACAACCCCCATGGATCACGTCACAACCATTCAATCGACCGCGTCCCCAACCCGTAAGCAAATTGCGGAGAAGAAACGACTCCTCAAGCTCTCGAGGGAGCAGCGAGAGGTGTTAGTGGGGTTGCTCCTGGGGGATGGCCATCTTAGCACCCAGGACAATAGCCGTACCTACCGGCTGGTCTATAGCCAGAGCAAGGAAAGGCATGGCGCCTACCTAGAGCGCGTCTACGGTGTCTTCCAGGACTGGACGCTTGGGTGGCCAGTTCTGGTGAAGGGCCACAAGGGGGCCGGGGATGGGGCAGAGCTGCCCCCTGGCAGATTTAGGACCAAGGACCGCCTCAAGTTCACCACCGTTGCACATGGGAGTCTGCGCTTCTATGGCAAGGCCTTCTACAAAGGAGGCGTCAAGGTGGTGCCTAAGGGGATTGGGAGATTGCTTACCGCGCGTGGGCTGGCCTATTGGTACATGGATGATGGTTCGATAAAATCTCGCCAGTCTAAGGGGTTGATACTCAACACCCACTCCTTCACCCTGGCGGAGGTGGAGCTCCTCTGCAAGGTGCTGGGGTCTAATTTTGGCCTGCAGGCAAAGCCAAGGCCCCAGACGGTTCCATCGGGGGGTCAGCGACACCAGATCTATATCTCTGGGCGCAGTTACGAAAGGGGGCGCAAGATTATAGGTCCCCACCTCCTGCCGGAGATGATGTACAAGTTCCCGCCACCCCGGAAGCTCCGGGGGGCTAACCCCATAGGGGGCGACGAATCCGTGGGGGGACTTGCCTAGTGTATTACATCGCAATGCAATATCAGCCATGCATTACATGGTGACACACCGGGCTACATGGTCCACCGCGTTACGATCTAATGCCTTCCTTGCATCACTTGCTGATGCACCGGCAAGTGATGCAAGACCCCCGAGAGGGGTGGGGTGAGTGGGTAGGTGGTGTCTAAATGATTGCATGAACACAACTGTCTAAAGAGTAACGAAAGTGTGCGAAGGTAGACTCAGGTTGGTCGGAAACCAACTGAAGAGCGTAATGGTAGAAGTCTGCCTGACTGCAAGACCTACAAGTCGAGCAGGGACGAGAGTCGGCCATAATGACCCGGGAGCACCGCGTGGAAGGGCTCTCGCTCAACGGATCAAAGGTACGCTAGGGATAAGCTATACATAGCATGTTGTCCCGCCCAGTGGCAACACTGGGGCAAGCGAAGACCCATCACTTGTTTTGAGTAGTATGTGCAATTCTACAAGACAAGATGGGTAACCGGGTGAATTGACAGGAAGGCTGTCCTTCTCCTCGAGGGGTGGCGAATGCCACCTGTGGAGCCGAATGGCTCCACTAGCGTGGCTTTAGCCACCAGTGAAGGCGAATGCATTCACCAGCGTGGCGAACGCTGCCACAGAGTGAAGGTGCTAATCTGCAGCGAAGCCTGAAAACGGAGCCCTTGCCCTGTCTTGCTGTGACAATTGATTGATTGTCACAGCAAGACAAGAGGTAGGTGTAAGCAGGAACGTTCAACGACTAGGAGGTGAGGCAGCTCCAGCCAATAATCTTCCCACGAGCGCCCGGCAACTCTTAAACAATCTAATCCCTAACAAGTCATAAGTTGATTAACCTCTTTGCAATTGATCGTCTTATCAATTTACACCATCGTAATCCAATTATGCCGGTGATAACAAATTGCAACCCCGCGACCAAGTCAGAATCCAGCGCGTGTAACGGCAAACCTCTATCTATTGCTGTGAAGAAGCAAGAGATCGGTAAAAGCCGCACCCTTCTTAAAAGATACAAGCAGCAGCTTACCTCGCTTTCAAAGGTTGAAGGGCAGGTTGCAATAGGGATAATGCTTGGGGATGCCTCATTGCAGACACAGGATGGTGGCAAAAGCTATCGATTAAAACTATTGCAGGGTGACAAGAACAAAGACTACTTGTTTCACCTTTGCACTGTGTTCTCTAGATGGATTCTCTCCCCCCCATCTCCTCAGAATCGTCAGTCCAAGATAACTGGGAAGGATCTAAAGGCTTGGAGAAGCCAAACTATATCTCACAAGGCCTTCAATATTCTTGCAAAGATCTTTCTAGACGAGAGGGGAAAGAAACGCATTCTCCCTAACCTTGTAAAAGAGCATCTCACCGATCGGAGCCTTGCGTATTGGCTGATGGACGATGGTGGCAAGTCCAATTACAACAAGGATCGTCCTAAGCTGAAGGGTGTTACCATTAACACGCAAGGCTTTTCAAAAGCAGAGGTAGACTCTATGGTGGCGCAACTTATCTCGGTCTTGGGCTTAGACTGTTGAATGGGAAGAAATAAGGGAAAATGGACAATTGTTATCTCTGGCAAATCGTTTCCTATGCTTGCTAAGAGAATTGGCCCCTATATCCACCCCTCAATGGTTTACAAGTTCCCTAAGGGACTGCAAGAGTTTCTGTGAGACACTGGTTGTCAATTTGAAGAACATTGGGTGTAGTGGCGGCATTCGCCGTCCCAGATGGCATTCGCCACGCTGGTGGCGGCATTTGGCTTCACTGGTGGCTAAAGCCACGCTAGTGGAGCCATTCGGCTCCACAGGTGGCATTCGCCACCCGTTGGATTCTCGAATGTGTTACACAACTACGTTGTGTATGAAATGGTAATCGATTGATCTGTTAGAAGGTATAGACAGCACTCTATTGAATCTTGTTGGCTGTTTTTAGAGTTGATGACATAGTCTGAACTTGTAGGAAACTACAAGAAGCAACGGATAAAGAGCCATTGCGGTAACACAAATGAACAGGCTAATGACTCCCAAGAGCCCATATCGACGGAGTCGTTTGGCACCTCGATGTCGACTTAACAAAATGGGTCCTTCAGGAAGTGATTCCTGAAGAAAACTTGGCTTATAACGGTGAACCCTAAGGCCCACACCAATCCAGTGGCGGCATTCGCCGTCCCTGGTGGCAATGTAATGCTATTGGTGATAGTCAAGGCTAAGGCAATACCGTGCGAAGTTCTTGGAATGAAAATGCTGTTGAGGATGTTATCAGACACACAGAAGCAAATACTTTATGGTGCCATCTTGGGAGATTCTCATGTGTAGATAGGGCAATCTCTCAGGCGCAAAGCGAGAGTGAGGTTTGAACACGCCGCTCAAGAGCGCGATTACATCGAGTGGAAGAACCGCGCCCTGGCTCCTTACACTACCCCCGTACGTAAAGTAGAAGTGTTTGATAAGCGAACGAGGAGGTGTTACGAAAAGGTAAGGTTTGACACACTAACCCTTTCTATCTTCGAAGAGTTCCGAAGGATCTTTTATGTTGGAAATACGAAGATAGTGCCAAGTAACATCTCGCGTTACTTAACGTCACCACTAGCATTAGCTGTTTGGTATTTAGATGACGGGGGCAAGAGAACAGATTGCAAGGCCTATCGGTTGCATACCAACTGCTACTCTTTGCCTGAAGTAGAGGTATTACAGGAGGCACTGAGAAAGAACTTTGATGTAAGTTCTGTTATTCATAAGCAGGGAAAGGGGTTCTTGCTCTATATTGGAGCAAGGAACGGGCAGGCGAATAGGTTTTGCGAGGTTGTCAAACCAGTGGTCTTCTCGAGAATACCAAGCATGCTGCATAAGTTCCATTAACCGTGTAACGACTGAGGAAATGGTTACCTACAACAGTGTCACTCATCCGATTGTGGAGGCATTCGCCCTCATTGGCGGCTAAAGCTACCCTTCGTTTCATCACATCGAAGGCGGTGTGAGGGTAGTGATAATGTGTGTAGGTATCAAAGTACGAGATGGGTGGTGATGTGCAACAGGGGGTTCCCCCCCTGATTGCGCATAGAAGAGTTGGTAGAATACCAATTTGAGAGGAGATTATGTTGCATGTCGATTTGTTATCAACCATCTGAGGAGATAGGGATTGATGTGCTGCATACGTGGGGTGGCGAATGCCACCTGTGTAGCCGAATGGCTCCACTAGTGTGGCGAATGCCGCCACTAGTATACACCTCCTCTAATGGCCTTGCCTAGAAAGGCTGCCGTAAGGTTTGCCCACATCCATAACACGCCAAGCTCTCGCACTTCGTCTGTGTGAGATGATGATATAGTCTATTCCCATGGAAACATGGGGCAAGAATGCATCGCATCCTGGGGTTGGAAAAGGTCCCAAGGGTTCGGCTGTTCGCCGATGAAAGCGGTACGTGAGTTGGGTTTAGTGCGCCGAGAGGCAGTACGGTTCCTATCTCCTTTGGGTGGCAATGCCACCTGTGGAGGCGGATGCCTCCATCGGTGGTTGAAACTGAGAGAAGCATTCCCTTGTACGAGAGGACCGGGAATGACCAACCTCTGGTCTACCAGCTGTTGCGCCAGCAGCATGGCTGGGCGGCTACGTTCTCATTGAATAACTGCTGAAGGCCTATCAAGCAGGAAGTCATGTCTCGATACAAGTTTCTAATGGCGTAGAAGAAGACTACGGAATAGGCGGGGGGTGGAGGCGCAGCAATGTGTGAGCTTGCCCGTACTAACTGGCGGAATAGCGGTCTATTTCCTAATCAATCAATTCCCTACTTAATCAATACCAATGGAGAGGGGGTTCCCTTCTCTATTGATATGGCATCGCGACGGGATGCATGCAATACCAGCTTTGCATCACTTGGTGACACACGGGTGGAGCATCACCCAGTGGCGCAGAGGGTAAGATCTCACTCTCTTGCTGCCCATTGCTGAGCCAAGGCATCCCGGGCTCGAAAACAAAAAGGAGATCTGATTATGACGATCCAATCAACCGGCAACGCAAACAACCAGCCTAAACAGGGTATTCTACAACGGATTAGATCTAGCCTGGCTAAGATCGTCTCTGCTTTCTCTTATCTGGCTTCAACCTTTCGGAATGAATGGTCATCCCTGCGTGATGTCTATAGAAAGAATCTCCACCCTTATGGGGCAGATCAGACCGGCTCCGACAAACCTCATTCTGCCCCGCCCCGTTTCCATAAGCGACTCCTCGCCCTCTGGAAAACATTGGGGTATGGACTCTACAGAACGATGCAAGGGTGTGGGTGGATGGTTACCAAGATGGTAGCCCTCGGCCTGCTGTTAGACTTTTATCTGCTGTACATTGTCTTTGACACATGGTACGGTTTTACCATCTACATACTCTCTATCCTCTTGGGCTTCGTTGGTGTAGGCGACAAGCTAACCCTCTTCGAATTGGCGTGTTGCCTGTTTTCGACGTACTGCCTTGGGACCGCATTTGCTGTCTACCTCCTCTTAAGGAATCCAAAGGTGGAGAAATGGGTCTTTCACCATCTCGGTGAGAGCCGCGTGAGGCGATTGGTGTATCGATCCCCCGGGGCAGGCCGCTTCTCATTGAAGACGTTTGCTGGTTTTGGAGGCTCGTTAGGAGCCTTGGTAGGCCTCAACACATTGGAGAATGCACTCCATGAGAGTGCGGCGAATGCAACCCTCCATAAGAGTATCGAGCGGAGCCATGAAAGGTATACGGCTGACTGTCTAGCTGCCCATGAGGCGAGGAGTAAAGCATACAAGGAATTGCTTCCTATGCATCATAAACAGGTGATGGATGAATTCAACAAGAAGCTTGAGACCGCAAAAGCGATTCGGGCATTAGAGGTAGCCAAATCTTACGAGGTGAGGAATTTGCCCTTTAATGCAACAGGTGATAAGATGATCGCGCTGGTAAAGAGTGGACAGGTTTGGGAGACGATTAGCAAAGGGATCGACAAGATACCAACCGGTAAATAGTTTAGCCGCTTGTAACCCCCTAATCTCTTCATACCCCATGGGCAGGTCAAGAGGATGAAATGGCCAACTCCGCCCTTTGCGGCATCAAGTGCCGCAAAGGGCGGCCCGTCACCTCGTTGACAGGATTCAATTCCTTTTCCTGTTGGGGTGGCGAATGCCCCCACGGGTTCGCCTCTACTGGTGGCTAAAGCCATCCCATGTGAAGAGCCGTTAAACCCTCTCCCTTCAAAAGAGAAAGACGACACTGCTTATGCCAAAACCATTCCTCTATCTTATCTATGCAATAGACACTATCTCAAACCGACTCCGGAGTTGCTGGTTCTGGAGGGGCCGCCCACTGACCCTTGCTCTGTGGCTCCACCCCCCGCAGCTCCTGGTGATTCGGTTTGTCCTCCTTTCCCTGGGGTACCCCTTGCCCCTTTCTCTCTATGCGGCCCTCTACATATTGCTCTTGTTGGGGGTCTACCTCTACCTCTTCTCAAAGGATGAGGACTTCTTTGTCGGCTTCTATTCATCTCCCATTATGGTCTGGTTCCTGACAATGGGATGCCGCTGGGAGGAATGGCTCTTCCAGAGAGGGTGGAGGGTCGTCTTACTCTCCTTTGGTCTCGCCGCCTGCGTGGTGTCTCTCTGTGGTGGCCTTCTCCCTGTAACCTGGATCTATGTCCCCAGGACGATCTTCTCCCTCTACCTGGGGCTAAGGGTGATTGTGCTTTACGAGGGGTTGCAGCCTGACTCCCGCTACCTAAAGGAGATACCCGCCTTTCAAGAGGGGTTGAGAGTCTTCCACGCGTCGGAGTTGCTCGACAACCAAGCCCTTTCTGTCCATCTCACCTTGCTCCTCTTGCTGATCGTGCAGCTCCTTGGGATGGCATCTTATGGGGAGGACAACCCCCAACCCGATGCGACCAAGGTGGGTGGGGGTGTAGAGGGGGGTGATTACATGCGGAGGCCCAGCCCCTTCCGGCGAGGTTGTTTGCGTTTGTGTGTTATCTTTAGAAGAAACAAAGATGGCCAGGCCTCTGGGGCAGATGGATAGGGTGGCATTGGGTGGCACTCGCCACCAGTGAAGGTAAATGCAGCCACGAATCTCTTTCTTGCATTGGTTGATGAGGAATTGTAAGGAGGAGATGCTGCTTTTACCCGTCTCTTGAGAACAGATTGGTCTAGGGGTGGCGAATGCCCCACGCAATTGAAGACTAGCCAGTTTAAGAAGACTAGGTAGCTTAAAAGCAGAAGATCTCTTTGTCTGGAAGCATGCCATGTCTAGGAGGTGGTTTGGCTAGAACAACACATTTGACTGGCTACGTTTTACAAAACAACTAAATGTGGAGAATAAGAAGCTTTGTGCCTTCTGCTTCAAATAACGGGGGCGAATGCCCCCTCGCATTCGCCTCCACGGGTGGCATTCGCCACCCCAAAGAGATGAGGGGGTTTACCGATTCTTCCAAAGGGATGAGGGGTTTTGTCGCCCCCCCCTTCTGGGGATAGCAAAAGAATGGACCAAGAACCTCACGGGGGAAGCCCTCCGTGGAGGAGCAAAAGAGCAAGAGTTTGATCCTGGCTCAGAATGAACGCTAGTGGCAGGCCTGACACATGCAAGTCGAACGTGGCTCTAGGCTGTCGCCGGAGCCAAGTGGCAAACGGGTGAGTAATGCGTGAGAATCTGCCTCACACCGCGGTGGAAGTGGTAGCAGGCTCGCCTGTCTGCCTCGCATCCCGCATAGATTGGTCTCCAGAGGGGGACTCCCCCTTTGGAGGCCTAGCAAAGGGTTTGAACCGGTGTGAGATGAGCTCCCGTAGGATTAGGTAGTTGGTGAGGTAAGAGCTCGACCAAGCCAAAGATCCTTAGCCGGTCTGAGAGGACGATCGGCCACACTGGGACTGAGACACGGCCCAGACGCTTTCGAGCGGCAGCAGTGAGGAATCTTGGACAATGGGCGGAAGCCTGATCCAGCCATGCCACGTGAGGGATGAAGGCTAAATGGGTTGTAAACCTCTGATCCTGCCCAAGATTGTGACACGGGGCAGGAGAAAAGTCCCGGCTTCACAGGTGGCTAAAGCCACGCTAGTGGAGCCATTCGGCTTCACAGGTGGCATTCGCCACCCCTTGCGGGGGAGGGGAGCGAGGTTGAAGAATCCCTGGGCTTGCCCGAGGGGCGTCAAAGGGGGGTTAGGGCAGGGCCGAGGGTAGGCCTGTCCTGACGGTTGGGTTTGGCTGGAGTAAGTGAGAGGGGAGAGGAATTCCTGGAGGAGAGGTGAAATTCGTAGATACCAGGAGGAAGGCCGAAAGCGAAGGCATCTCCCTGGCGCTTGACTGACGCTGAGGTGCGAAAGCGTGGGGAGCAAAAGGGATTAGAGACCCCTGTAGTCCACGCCCTCAACGATGAGGATTCACTATTGGACACCCCATGGGGGGTGGCGAATGCCACCTGGGACGGCGAATGCTGTCCCAACAAGACAACCCAAGGGATGGTCGGTGGTCTAGCTAACGCGTTAAATCCTCCGCCTGAGGAGTACGGCCGCAAGGCTAAAACTCAAAGGAATAGACGGGGGCTCATACAAGTGGTGGAACATGTGGTTTAATTCGAAACAACGCGCAAAACCTTACCAGCCCTTGACATTGATTCGATCTCTCTCCCTACCGAGAGAGCAAGCAGTCAACAGGTGTTGCATGGCTGTCGTCAGCTCGTGTCGCAAGATGTTTGGTTAGTTCCTTTAACGAGCGCAACCCTCATGGGATCTTGCCAGAGGCTAGGACATGTCCCATTGGCATCATCTAAACAATAATGCCAATGGGACATGTCCTGGACAGGGCACTGTTCCCAAACTGCCTATGATATATAGGAGGAAGGCGAGGATGACGTCAAGTCGTCATGACCCTTATGGGCTGGGCTACACACGTGTTACAATGGCGATCACAAAGGGAAGCAATGATGCAAATCGGAGCAAAGCCACGAGAAAATCGCCCTAGTTCGGATTGCTTTCTGCAACTCGAAAGCATGAAGATGGAATCACTAGTAATCGTGGATCAGCACGCCACGGTGAATTCGTACCTGGGCCTTGTACTCCCCGCCCGTCACGCTCTGGAAGTCGAATGGCTTGGAAGTCTCCTCTTCCTCCCCAGCAATCCCGCTTGTCTACATGCCTGCCCGGTGTGCCACCCCCCTCGACTTATCGAGAGAGGGGTGGGTGGCTCTAGCCACCAGTGAAGGCAAATGCCTCCACCAGAAGAGGAGACGGGATTGTGGAGGAGATGAAGTGACCAAGAACTGTTTGGCAACTGGAGCGAAGTCGTAACAAGGTAGCCGTAGGGGAACCTGCGGCTGGATTGACTCCTTTCCTTTGATTCCTCGTCAAACCGGTAGGCTTGCTTGTGAGTCACAACTGGCAGCCTGGTGCAGAGTGATTGCATCGTGTCACGATGCACCGATCGGCTAACCCCACAGATGCTGGTCTCTAATAGCTCAGTGGTAGAGCGGACGGCTGTTAACCGTTAGGCCAATGGTTCAAATCCATTTTAGAGAGGCATTCCAGTGCCGGCATTCGCCGTCCTTGGTGGCATTCGCCACCCTAGGATCGACTGGATGTAGAGGAGGTGCGGTCTAGTTGCCCCCGTCTACAGACGGGTCGTCCTATTTCTGCGAAATGGAAAGGAACATATAACTTGTGCCATCCTCCTCACAGGATCAGGGCACAGTGGTAAATGACTTAGAAGGAGGGGGTCCGCTCAATGAGTTGCGACGCAATGCAACTGCGTCACCTAGTGACGGGCCTCTATCCCGTGGCCTTGTAGAAGATGTAGTCTCGTCCGCTTGCCTGGCAACACTATGCGACAGGTTGGTATCGGAGAAGTGGCAGGTGGTTGGAACTCTTCCCGCAGAGCTCAAGTGACAGTCTTGCATCATGTCAACTCATGACGCCATAGGCATCAGGGTGAGAAATCTCCTCTCCACCGTTGGGGTGGCGAATGCCGCCTGTGGAGGCGAGTGCCTCCACCCGAAGAGGTGGTAAACTCCCTCAAGGCTTGTTGGCTTGATTTACTGCCCACCTTTGCAGCGGAGGAAGGAGAAAGAAACGAATGACATCAATCCATGGGACAGAAAACGAATCCAGTAGCATTGAGATTAGGATCAACCAACAAGAGTTTTGCTTCTTGCTGGTATAGTGATGCATACTATCCAAACCTTCTCAGCGACGAGCTCAAGATCAGGGACTACCTCAACCAATTGTTTGATCAGATGGGGTCACCTAGACCCATCATCTCTTTGTCCTTTTCCTCGAGAATGGGGAAGGCCTTGATGCTGTATCTAGATCCCGAGGAACAACGCCGCCGTCGTGATGAGCGATTCCGATTGAGATCCAGCCAGTCCCGTCTCACCACAGGCACAAAAGGGGGCAGCCACCGATCGAATGACCAGGCAGGCAGAGTCTCCCCATTTATGGCTTCGCCTCTGCCAGCATTGACTCCTCCTCAAGCTAGAGAGGACGCCCCCGCGGGTCACTCCGCGATGGGTGGCTGGACCACCAGTGAAGGCGAATGCCACCAGGGACGGCGAATGCCGCCACTGAATGAGTTGATGCCGACATTGAGGTGGGATCGAGGATGGCAAGCAAAAGCATTGATCTGCAATACCTTGGTCTCCCTGAGTTGTCAGGGAATGGTACGGAGGCAATTCCTGGCATTCCGGAACCTCGGCCTTCTCAGCAAGAGTCAGCGCCCCCTTTGGTTTCATGGCAGGTTGGAGGGTTGCTCCCTACCGTCTCTTGCCCAGCAGGCCTCCCCGCCCCGTCAGGGGGAGGGAACTGTTCCTGTTCTATCCCGCAAGGGGGGATCGTTCCCTCCCGAGATCTCAATGACCTCTACCAAAGAGCTCTATTGCCGGGGTCCATACCCGAATCTCATCAATTCCGTGGAGTCGGTATTAAGTCAAAGCTTAAGGGGTCGGTTCACTCTTTATCCGTACAGATCAACCCAAGAGGAACAGACGGCACAGTTCCTATCAGATACCATAGCCTTCTATTTGGAACAGAGGGTTCCATTCCGGCGTCTAAAGCAGGCCCTCCTCAAGGATATCCATCGAGAGTACATTGAAGGGGTCAAGGTGGTCTGCTCGGGACGGATGGGTGGCCGTTCAAAGAAGGCACAGCGGGCGCGCAAGGAGGGATTCCAGTGGGGACAGACCTCATCTCATGTCTTCTCGTCGAAACTCTCCTTTGCATCGCGCAGCGCCTTAACCCCCCTTGGCAAGATTGGAATAAAGGTTTGGGTCTCCTTCCATAAGGAGCATCGATCTAGGCCCACCACCCCAAACAGGCCATTCCAAGAGCGGAGGCATCTTTAGCTTTTGGTACATCGCGTTGTGATGCACCAAGCGCCCCCTCTCAGGGGGTGATTTAGTATGCGATACTACATGGTCAATCAAATACACAGAGACAAGGCTCGCAGACTGCTCTATCATCAGCAAGAGCTGAGAAGAGTAGAATGCCTATCTATAATTCATGACTTGTCTATTCCAAGCGAGGTAAGATTTAGATCTCTTCAACGATTAAATCAATTGAATCGAAATGGCTCTAGGACCCGATTTAGAAACAGGTGCATAGCGACTGGCAGGGGACGAGGGGTTTATAGGTTCTGCAGGCTCTCACGGGTCTCCTTTCGTAGGCTGGCCTCGCAAGGCCTCTTGATGGGAATCACTAAATCGAGCTGGTGACCAGGCTGGCATCGAGCTGCGGATGATGTGACCTAAGACGGTGTTGCATCCCTAGCGGACCCGTGAGAGGGTCGCCTCTCTGCGTCACTTAGTGACGCGCCTGCATCGCGACGCGATGGGTAGCGAACGCCGCCACTCCCGTGGCTTTAGCCACCAGGGACGGCGAACGCCGATACATTAATACCCGGTAGAAAGGCCTCATCGAAGGCCTACCAGCTGCTACTAGTATACCCAGTGATGGAGTGATAGTAAGCCTGGGTCAGGGGGGCATGGTCATGGGGACAAGCCTTAAATCTCCGGATGGTTTGGATCAGATGCATAGTGATTGCATCGTGCCGCGATGCAATTCTAGCCAAGGCTGCATTCACCAGCGTGGCGAATGCGGGGGGTGGCTTTAGCCACCTGTGTAGCCGAATGGCTCCACTAGTGTGGCGAATGCCACCAGGGACGGCTAATGCCGCCACCAGTCGCATTCGCCCCCACCAGCCAAGGCTGCCTCTACCAGGGGTGGCTTTAGCCACCAGGGACGGCGAATGCCGCCACTAAGAGGGGATTTGCCGACTCTTCGGGTGGAGGCATTCGCCTCCACTGGTGGCTAAAGCCACCCCAATTGGGTGGCAAATGCCACCCGTGGAGCCGAATGGCTCCACTAGATGAGGGGGTTTACCGACTCTTCGGGTGGAGGCACTCGCCTCCACTGGTGGCATTCGCCACCCCAAAGGGGAGAGGGGTTCCAGCAGAAAGAAAGGCAAGTTTATGGCTCTTCATCTAAGTGAGATGTCCACGCTTTTAGAGCAAAAGATACTAAAAAGCTATTCAAAGCTCAACATTGATGAGATAGGCCGTGTCTTGTCCATAGGAGACGGTATTGCCCGTGTCTATGGGCTCAACAAGATCCAGGCCGGCGAGATGGTAGAATTTGAGAGTGGTGTCAAGGGCATGGCATTGAACCTAGAGAGCGACAATGTTGGGGTGGTTCTGTTTGGTAGCGATGTTGCCATCCATGAGGGTGATGTGGTGAAGCGAACTGGAACCATTGTCGATGTGCCGGTGGGGAGAGGGACACTGGGACGCGTGTTGGATGCTCTCGGACAGCCCATTGATGGGAAGGGGCCCTTAAAGGACGTGACACGCCAACGTGTCGAGGTGAAGGCGCCAGGCATTATAGCCCGAAAATCGGTGGATCAACCCATGCAAACCGGTCTTAAGGCGGTAGATAGCCTTGTCCCAATAGGACGGGGTCAACGGGAGTTGATCATTGGCGATCGCCAGACAGGTAAAACGGCTATTGCTATTGATACGATTTTGAACCAGAAGTCTATAAATGCGGCCGAGTCTGACTCTGGGCAGAAGCTCTATTGTGTCTACGTGGCCATAGGGCAGAAGAGGTCTACGGTGGCGCAGCTGGTTAAGATTCTAGAGAGAGAGGGGGCTCTTGGGTACTCTATAATTGTGGCGGCCACTGCCTCCGATCCAGCTCCATTGCAATTCCTAGCCCCATACTCAGGATGCGCCATGGGAGAGTACTTCCGCGACAATGGGATGCATTGCCTGATAATCTATGATGACCTAAGCAAGCAGTCGGTGGCCTACAGGCAGATGTCATTGCTGTTGAGACGACCCCCGGGCCGCGAAGCCTTCCCGGGCGATGTCTTCTATCTGCACTCTCGACTCCTAGAGCGGGCAGCCAAGATGTCGGACAAGATGGGCGGAGGCTCCTTGACCGCTCTTCCAGTCATCGAGACCCAAGCCGGAGATGTATCGGCTTACATCCCAACCAATGTCATCTCTATCACCGACGGGCAGATATTCCTTGAGACCGAGCTCTTCTACAAGGGGATCAGGCCGGCCATCAACGTGGGGCTCTCTGTGAGTAGGGTTGGCTCCGCTGCTCAACTCAAGGCGATGAAGCAGGTAGCAGGAACACTGAAATTGGAATTGGCACAGTATCGTGAGGTCGCTGCCTTCGCGCAATTTGGCTCCGATCTAGATGCTGCCACACAATACCTGCTCAATCGAGGTGCACGACTCACCGAGATGCTTAAACAACCCCAGTTCAGCCCCATCCCTATAGAGCGCCAGGTAGTGATAGTGTATGCAGCCACCAAGGGGTATCTAGACAGATTGGATCTGTCGCACATATTGCCCTTCCAGCAGGCTCTCTTGCAAGAGATTAGCACCGACATCCTCACTGAGATCGCTGAGAAGAGGGTGATTTCTGAGGAATTGGATAAGAAGCTGAAGGGGTTCTTTGATCAATTCACCGAGAGGTTCTTGGCCACTCGCTAGAATGGGTGGGGCGACATCTCTACTCACCTCCCATCCACCCTGTGCAAAGGGGTGGGGGGGTGGTAGGCAGCGCTTGATGCAGCCTATCATCAGTCTGTGACCCGCCTTATGCATCGGCCTCCAATGGCAGCTGTTAGGCCTTCGATGAGGCCTTTCTACCGGGTATTAATGTATCGGCGTTCGCCGTCCCTGGTGGCTAAAGCCACGGGAGTGGCGGCGTTCGCTACCCATCGCGTCGCGATGCAGGCCCGTTACTAGGTGATGCAGTTGCATTGCGTCGCAATGCACTGGGCGGATGAGTTCACGGGTCCACCGATAATGCCCATAAGCGATGTAAGTGGGGGGGGGTGAAGAGGGGTTTCCAACAGGGTCGCCGCCAAGGGCGTGCATCTTCCCAGCCCACGCCCTTGGCGGCGACCCTCTTTGTGTTGGTCGGAGCCATCGGTATTGATGTCGATTGGGCAAGTTGCGCAAACAAGGCCAGACTGATGAATCTTTTGATTGTGATCCTTATCCTAAAGATCTTGGGGATAACTGTACCATTGTTGTTAGCGGTCGCCTTCCTGACCTTGGCTGAGCGCAAGGTCATGGCATCAATGCAACGCCGCAAGGGGCCAAACGTGGTGGGTATCTTTGGTCTCTTTCAACCCATCGCCGACGGGTTGAAATTGGCGGTCAAGGAGCCTGTCTTACCAAGCAATGCCAATGTGGTGATCTTCTTAGTGGCCCCACTCCTTACCTTTTTATTGAGTCAGGTGGCCTGGGCTGTCATCCCATTTGGGGAGGGGCTTGTGCTAGCCGATATTGATGTGGGTCTCCTGTACATATTTGCAATCTCCTCCTTAGGTGTGTATGGCATCATCACTGCCGGCTGGTCGAGCAACTCGAAATATGGATTCCTCGGCAGCCTACGCTCAGCGGCACAAATGGTCTCCTATGAGGTGTCCATAGGGTTGATAGTGATAACGGTGCTGCTTTGTGTGGGATCCCTCAACCTTAGCGCGGTGGTGTTGGCACAACGGTCCATCTGGTTCTGTGTGCCGCTGTTCCCTTTGCTCATCCTCTTCTTTGTGTCTTGCTTGGCTGAGACCAATCGGGCACCCTTTGATCTCCCAGAGGCAGAGGCTGAGCTGGTGGCGGGTTACAACGTCGAGTATTCCTCAATGGGGTTTGCCCTCTTCTTCTTGGGAGAGTATGCCAACATCCTGGTCATGAGCACTCTATGCTCCTTGTTCTTCTTGGGGGGTTGGCTCCCTCCAGGCAGTCTCTTGATCTTGCAGTGGGTTCCAGGATCATTTTGGCTAGGGGCCAAGGTTGTCTTCTTCCTGTTCCTGTTCATATGGGTTCGGGCCGCATTCCCACGGTACAGATACGACCAGCTCATGAGGTTGGGGTGGAAGGTCTTCCTCCCGCTCTCATTAGCCTGGGTGGTTCTAGTCTCTGGCATACTGGTGAGTCTGGATTGGCTACCGTGAGGCGAGGATAGGTTTCCACGATGCACCAGGGGTGGCTTTAGCCACCTGTGTAGCCGAATGGCTCCATTAGCGTGGCGAATGCCACCAGTTAACGCAAAGCGTTCACCAGCGTGGCGAATGCCGCCTGTGTAGCCGAATGGCTCCACTAGTGTGGCGAATGCCACCACTAGTGCATTCGCCACAACTAAAACGATTACTCTCTATGTCACTACTTGCCGCTGTATTGCTTCTACCCTTAATAGGGGTCTTCCTAATCCTCTTTGTCCCTAGCTGGAACGGTAAACTGGCACGGAGCATTGCCTTGACAATCTCTGTTCTCACCTTCCTTCTCTCTCTCCTGCTTTGGATACAGTTCGACAGCTCATCGGGACAGTTCCAATTCGTCAGCAGCTTTGCCTTGACGCATCACCTACCTCCCAGTGGTGAATACACCACACTGCAGTTCGTGATGGGGGTGGATGGGATCTCCCTGTTCTTTGTCATCTTGACCACATTCCTGATACCAGTCTGTATCTTGGCAGGATGGACCACGATAAGGACCTCCATGAAGGAGTACTGCATAGCATTCCTTGTGTTGGAGGCCCTTCTTATAGGTGCCTTCTCCGTGCTGGACCTCCTCCTCTTCTATGTCTTCTTCGAAAGTGTCTTGATACCAATGTTCCTCATCATTGGGGTTTGGGGGTCTCGGGAGAGGAAGATAAGGGCTGCCTATCAATTCTTTCTTTACACATTGGTGGGCTCCCTGCTTATGCTGCTGGCCATACTGCTTATCTATTGCCAGACAGGAACTACCGATCTGCACATACTGTATGCAACACCCTTCAGCAAGACCCGTGAGATCCTATTGTGGTTGGCATTCTTTGCTAGCTTCGCCGTCAAGGTGCCTATGTTGCCCGTCCACATCTGGCTCCCTGAGGCACACGTGGAGGCCCCTACGGCTGGATCGGTAATCCTGGCCGGCATCCTCCTGAAATTGGGAACCTATGGCTTCCTAAGGTTCTCCATACCACTCTTTCCAGACGCCTCCATCTTCTTTACCCCACTGGTCGAGACCCTTAGCATCTTAGCCATCATCTACAGCTCATTGACAACTCTGCGCCAGGTCGACCTTAAGAAGATCATCGCCTATTCGTCGGTGGCTCACATGAACTTTGTTACCCTTGGACTCTTTGCCTTGAATCCACATGGGATAGAGGGAGCCATCTTCCTTATGCTAGCCCACGGGCTGGTCTCACCCGCACTCTTCCTCCTGATAGGATTCCTGTACGATCGGCACAAGACACGTCTGTTGCGGTATTATGGCGGCTGTGCTAGAAGCATGCCACTGTTTGCTATCATGTTCCTTGTGTTTACCATGGCAAACATTAGTCTCCCAGGGACTGCCAACTTCGTGGGGGAGTTCCTGGTTCTGGTCGGAGCCTTCCGGAGCAACACCCTCGTGGCAACTCTGGCTGCATCAACTATGGTCTTAGGGGGTGCCTACGCCCTATGGCTGTGCAACAGGCTTTTGTACGGCATATCAAAGCCGTATTACCTCTCGGCCTTTGCCGATCTCTCACGGCGCGAATTCTTCATCCTCGTCCCCTTCTTGTTTGGGGTCCTGGTAATGGGTCTTGCACCTGACATCTTCCTAGATGTGATGAGATGCTCAGTGGCAAATGTGTTGCAGCGCTGAGGGAGTTTACCGACTCTTCGGGTGGAGGCACTTGTCTCCACAGGTGGCATTCGCCACGCTGGTGGGGAGAGGGATGGCTTTAGCCATCAGTGAAGGCGAATCACCACCAGCGTGGCGAATGCCACCAGTGAAGGCGAATACCGCCACAAGACCAATCCACGGCTTCCCAAAAGGTGTGGTTGCACCCACCTTGAACAACTATTGACGGAGATCATGCCCACAATAAATCAAATCTTAAGAAACAAGAACCATCGATCGCCAAGGAGAGCAACCAGTAAGACCCCTGCCCTCAACCAATCGCCACAGCGAGTCGGGGTCTGCCTCCGTGTCTTCATCAGAACACCAAAGAAGCCTAACTCCGCCTTGCGAAAAGTAGCTAAGGTGAGATTGCCAAGGTCTGGCGACGTGACCGCTTACATCCCTGGTGAGGGGCACAACTTGCAAGAGCACTCTATGGTCTTGGTACGTGGTGGACGAGTGAAAGACCTTCCCGGAGTCAAATACCACATAGTCCGAGGTGCCAAAGATGCTCAGGGAGTCATCAATCGACAACAAGGAAGATCAAAATACGGGGCAAAGAAGAAGAGGGTGTAGCCCAGTGAGGCAGTCCTGTGAGAAAGAGGGTCTACTCCTGTAAGGCAGGCCTTTGATCTCATAAGAGGAGGCCCACCCCAGAATGGTTTTGAAGAGGTATCTCTTCATTATTAAGGGTGAAGGGAGATGCGTCCGTCCAGTGCAACGGGTCGATCTGGCGCATCACTTCTGCAGAATGCACAGACTTGCAGCCTAGTCCATCACAAGGCAATACAAGGCTGGCATGGCATCGCGTTGCGTTGCGTTGGAGCAGACGACCCCGTGGAGTCGGTCGCCAACGTTTTGGCAGCTGAGATTCTCCTCAGTTGATGGGGTCTACCGACTCTTAGTGGCGGCGAATGTCGCCACAGGCAGTTGCCTCCACCCAGAAGGGGGGATCAAATATATACAGGCTACTCTCCGTATGAAGGTTTGCAATCCAAGACTCAAAGATCTGCCACGCATTACCAATGTGCCGAGAAAGACATCCTGTCCCCCTACCACTAGGAAACAGCTGAACTCTTTCCTCACGCATTGCGTCGCGATGCACTCCCGGCACATCGTGCCGGCTAAGCATCAGAGCGGCCTAGCCTGGCCTAAGGAGGAGCCACCCAAATCAGAGATCCAAGACCATGGTACAACTACCACGATACGTTAGCAAGTTGATAACCCTATTGATGCAACATGGAAAGAAGGGGGTTGCCCTCAATCTGCTCACCATCTCCTTGTCAATTCTACTCAAAAGGCTGCAACACAAAAGAGGAGCCCCTTTGATGACAAGGCCTTATTCTCCTCCACGAGGAGTGGGGCACTCCCCGCTCCAATCAATTCATTCCCAGATTGAGGGGGTGCGAGGTGGGGGGAGGGAGTTGACCTCCTCATTCATTCCCGTGGGGGCGGATGCCCGCTCACATCCGCCCATTGCGTCACTTAGTGACGCAGCTGCATCGCGGCGCGATGGGTGGCGAATGCCACCAGTGAACGTAAAACATTCACCAGCGTGGCGAATGCCACCAGGGACGACGAATGCCGCCCCAATAATACTAGCTAAGGCTGCCGGGTCCATGGAGTCGCCATGGACCGGCTGGATGCCCCCACGGGTGGCTTTGGTGACCCCGCAAAACATATTGTTGCATCGTGCATCACGGGTAGCAAGGAGTGGTCTCGATTTAGAGGCCAAGGGAGAAACCATCCAAGGCCGGGTTCAACCTGTCCCCCGAATCTCTCAAGAGCGGAGTGAGGAGAGGACCTACGCCCCTGTTTTCCTGCGGCGATACACCCTATCAAGGGGGCAGCATGGCTCGTTCCTCTTGGGGCGAGGCTTAGGCCCGCACCAGATTAAGACCCCGCCAAAAGGATCTCCAGGAGGACTGACCTTGGGCTGGCCCCGGCTCTCGGGCAACCGGCCCAAGGCAGGAGATAAGGAGGCGGGCCTCTCCTTATCCCGTGGGTCTCTCATCTCTTATCTAGAGGCAGCGATAGCCAATGTAGAACCCAGCTTAGAGATTCGAAGAAAGAAGATCGCGGGGATTACGAGACACATCCCGAGCCCAGTACCGAAGGCCAGGGGGGAGAGCTTGGCCATACGTTGGATTGTGGCGGCTGCTCGAGAGAAGGCACGGCGAAGGGGAAGGGGATTGTCGGAATGCTTAGCAGAGGAATTGATCGAGGCCATCCACAAGAGAGGGGAGCCGCGGCAAAGACGAGACTCGATGCACAAATTAGCCGAGTCGAATCGATCCTTTGTTCGGTATCGATGGTGGTAAGGGGAATGACTGGAGATTGCCACGGATCGCTGACGGTGTCGGCAAATGGGTTCTCGGGAGCAGGCGGCTGGGACGATTCGACTCCTAGACCTCCTAACCCCTTGAGACGCCATGGGTTTCCTCTGGAAACTCGTGGATTCAAACCAAGTTCATAGACTAAGGAAGGATGATATTCGAGGCGGTTGATCGTCTCTGCTGGTATTGCATCGCGACGCGATGCAGGTGCGTCACTAGGTGACGCAATGGGCGAATCCACGGGTTCGCCTCCATCAAGAGTCGGTAAACCCCCGCCTTGAAGGAGACGAAGCCTGTGTGGTGGTCGGTGCATCGTGAGGCGATGCTCTGATGCCTCCACGCTGCAATCGCAAGTCTTTGAGGCAAAGCCTCGAACAGGATGATAAATAAAGAGAGATGTTTATGCGTATCTACGTTCCTTTGCTGTTTTTCCTACCCATTGTGGCGGTGCTAGATGCGCCAGAAGCCTGGCAAATGGGATTCCAAGACCCGGCAACACCAGTTATGCAGGGCATAATTGATTTGCATCACGACATCTGTTTCTTCATGGTGGTGATCCTGGTTTTTGTGCTTTGGATGCTAGTACGGACACTCTACCACTTTCGACAGGAGAAGAATCCTGTCCCCGAGAAGATCATTCACGGGACGGTCATTGAGATAGCTTGGACCGTAGCGCCAAGCCTTGTCTTGGTGTTGATAGCAATCCCATCCTTTGCCTTGCTGTATAGCATGGATGAGGTGGTCGATCCTGCCGTGACAGTCAAGGCCATAGGCCATCAATGGTATTGGTCATATGAATATTCAGATTACAACACCTCGGATGAGCCAGCAATAACCTTTGACAGCTACATGTTGCCAGAGGATGACCTTGCCCCAGGGCAGCTTCGCCTCTTGGAGGTAGACAACCGAGTGGTTGTTCCAGTCAACACACATATTCGAATGATAATCACATCGGCCGATGTCCTCCATAGCTGGGCAGTTCCCTCTCTAGGAGTGAAGTGTGATGCTGTTCCTGGCCGCCTCAATCAGACCCCAATCTTCATTCAACGGGAAGGGGTCTTCTATGGCCAGTGCAGTGAGCTATGTGGAGCCAACCATGGGTTTATGCCTATTGTCGTGGAGTCGGTCGCCCTTGATGACTATGTGGCTTGGATTGCTAACAAGCTTCAAGAAGAGTGATGCAACTCCTCAAGAGGCAGCAACCCTCTCCCCTTTGGGAAGAGTCGGTAAACCCCCTCTCCCCGTTGGGGTGGCGAATGCCACCTGCGGAGGCAAGTGCCTCTACCAGGGGTGGCTAAAGCCACGTTGGTGACGGCATTCGCCGTCCCCGGTGGCATTCGCCACACTAGTGGAGCCATTCGGTTCCACAGGTGGCTAAAGCCACCCATCGCGTCGCGATGCAGGCCTGTGACTATGTGACGCAATGCACCGGTCGGATGCCGCCACAGGTCTGGGTGCTGGGAGAGTCAGTGTGCACGTGCTTGCAAACAACCCTACAAGCCATGAGAAACCATCCTTACCATTTAGTTGATCCCAGCCCATGGCCCTTGCTGGCCTCTCTAGCCTGTCTTGTAACTACAATAGGCGGCGCAATGTACATGCATAGCTACCTCGGAGGGGGGCTGGTCCTGGCCTTTGGTGTAGCTATGATACTCTACTCCATGTGTGTGTGGTGGAGAGACGTGGTGAGGGAGTCGACCTATCAGGGTCACCACACCATGGCGGTGCAATTGGGTCTTCGATACGGTATGATCCTTTTTATTGTGTCGGAGATCATGTTCTTTATGGCCTTCTTTTGGGCATTCTTCCATTCCAGCCTGGCTCCTACCATAGAGATTGGCGCGGTTTGGCCCCCAAAAGGGATTCAGGTACTCAATCCTTGGGAGATCCCATTCTTGAACACCATCATACTCTTGTCGTCGGGGGCCTCAGTGACTTGGGCCCATCATGCCATTCTGGCTGGCTACAGGCAACAAGGGGTAGCGGCTCTCTTAGTAACTATAGTGTTGGCTCTCATCTTTACCGGGTTTCAAGGGTATGAATACCTGGAGGCCCCCTTTACAATATCGGATGGTGTCTATGGATCTACCTTCTATCTGGCGACTGGGTTCCATGGCTTCCACGTCATTGTCGGCACCATATTCCTGACAGTCTGTCTAGCCCGTTTGGTGATTGGGCATTTCACAAAGAGGCATCACTTCGGATTTGAAGCGGCTGCCTGGTATTGGCACATGGTCGATGTGGTCTGGCTCTTTCTCTTTGTGTCCATCTATTATTGGGGAGGTGCCTAGAGTCTCACACGGTGGCCGTGGAGGCCTTGGTGCATCACCAAGTTATGCACCAGGCTGCAGTCACCAACGTGGCAAATGCCACCAGTGGGGGCAAATGCGAGGGGTGGCGAATGCCACCAGGGACGGCGAATGCCGTCACCAGCGTGGCTTTAGCCACCTGTGTAGCCGAATGGCTCCACTAGTGTGGCGAATGCCACCAGGGACGGCGAATGCCGCCACCAGTGCATTTGCCCCCACCAGCCAAGGCTGCCTTCTACAAAGAATTCTCAGCGACAATGATCTACACCCCATTGGAACAATTCTCTATCGTCACCATACTGCCGATTCGTTTCGGCAATCTGTTTTTGTCGTTTACCAACTCCTCGCTCTATTTGCTAGTTGCTACTGGATTGGTGTCTCTTCTTCTCTATTTGGTAACCAAAGGGGGAGGTTTTCTTGTCCCTTCGCGGTGGCAATCAGTGGTGGAGATGACTTATCAATTCGTAGGGAGCTTGGTTGAGGAGCAGATAGGGGCAGAGGGGAGGAGATACTTCCCCTTGGTATTGACTACCTTCCTCTTCCTGTTGAGCAGCAACCTGGTTGGCATGATTCCCTACAGTTTCACCACTACCAGTCATTTGGTGGTGACCTTTGGCTTGTCTTTGTCTCTGTTTGTAGGGATAACCACGGTTGGTTTCCAGAGGCATGGCCTCCATTTCTTCAGCTTCTTGCTGCCAAAGGGGGCTCCCTTGGCCTTGGCACCACTCCTAGTGGTGTTGGAGTTGGTCTCCTATAGCTTCCGGGCGGTGAGTCTGGGTGTCCGTCTGTTTGCTAACATGATGGCTGGTCACACACTGGTCAAGATAATCAGCAGCTTTGCCTGGACTATGCTCTCCTTTGGGGGGATCTTAGGGGTGACAGCAGCTATACCAGTCGTGATAGTATTTGCCTTGACTGGGTTAGAGATTGGCGTTGCCTGCCTTCAGGCCTACGTCTTTACGATACTCATATGCATCTATCTAAATGATGCCATCCATCTCCATTAATGGGGAGCCAAGGCTACTCGGAGGAGCGATCATAGCGTCATGGTGAATGCATTCGCCTTCACTGGTGGCATTCGCCACCCCTGATGACGGGCCTGCATTGCGATGCAACGCAGCTGCTGCGTCATAAGGTGACCCACCGAGTGTTGCTTTGCCTTGCCATGGCTGGCGTTTGGTGTAAGAGGCGTTAGAGAGATCTAGAGAGGCACAAGCATGTGGTGGCGAATGCCATCCGTGGAGCCGAATGCGCTAGCGTGGCTTTAGCCACTAGTGAAGGGGAACCAGTGGGGGCAAATGCCCCCACTAGACATGCATCACTTGGTGATGCACCAGGCTGTCTCCACAGGAGCACAAATAAAAGGAACAGAAACAAGGGGTGGCGAATGCCACCAGTTAACGCAAAGCGTTCACCAGCGTGGCGAATGCCGCCTGTGGAGCTGAGTGGCTCCACTAGTGTGGCGAATGCCACCAGTAAAGGCGAATGCCGCCACCAGCGTGGCTTCAGCCGCCTGTAGAGCCGAATGGCTCCACTACCGTGGCGAAAGCCATCAGGGACGGCGAATGCCGCTACCGAGAAGCAATTGCAGCAAAGCGATTTTGTATATGAAGAGATTGTCACTAGTTAAACAGCCCCTTTTCTCCACGATCAATGATCATTTAGTGGATTATCCAACCCCAAGCAACCTTAATTACTTCTGGAGCTTTGGGAGTTTGGCCGGCCTTTGTCTCTTGATTCAGATAGCCACCGGCGTCTTTCTAGCCATGCACTACACCCCACATGTGGATTTGGCCTTCCTCAGTGTGGAACACATTATGCGAGATGTGGAGGGGGGATGGCTGCTTCGGTATGCCCACGCCAATGGGGCGAGCATGTTCTTCCTAGTGGTCTATCTCCACATGTTCCGCAACCTCTATTACGGCAGTTACGCCAGCCCACGTGAATTGGTTTGGTGCCTAGGGGTAGTTATCCTTCTGTTGATGATTATCACCGCCTTCATCGGCTATGTACTGCCTTGGGGGCAGATGAGCTTCTGGGGTGCCACCGTGATCACCAGCTTGGCCAGTGCAATCCCTGTGGTAGGTGATGGGATAGTGACCTGGCTGTGGGGGGGATTCTCGGTAGACAATGCCACATTGAATCGGTTCTTTAGCCTCCATTACTTGCTGCCATTTGTTATTGCTGGGGCATCGATAGTCCACATTGCCGCCCTCCACCAATATGGTTCCAACAACCCCTTGGGGACCAATGGGATGGTGGACAAGGTGAGCTTCTACCCGTACTTCTATGTCAAGGACCTGGTTGGCTGGGTAGCCTTTGCGATCCTGTTCTCTGTCTTTGTCTACTTCTACCCAAACTTCTTGGGCCACCCAGACAATTACATTCCCGCTAACCCTATGTCAACCCCGGCACACATCGTCCCTGAATGGTACTTCCTGTGGGTCTACGCCATCCTTCGCAGCATCCCCAACAAATTGGGTGGCGTTGCTGCTATAGCCCTGGTCTTTGTAGCCCTGCTGGCACTGCCATTCATAAATGGAGCCCAGGTCCGAAGCTCTACCTTTAGACCCATTTATAGGAAGCTGTTTTGGCTCCTGGTAGCGGATTGCATCATACTGGTTTGGATCGGTCAACAACCAGTGGAAGACCCTTACATCTTCCTAGGGCAATGCGCATCGGTCTATTTCTTTGTCTACTTCCTTCTGTTCTTGCCGCTCCTAGGGAAGATTGAGCAGTTCCTAATCTATTACAAGAACCCAACCCTGCGATCTGCTCCGTCCGCAAATCAGCAAACCGGCACATCGGCGGCTCTGCTATAAATAGAAGGAGTGAACAGGCCTTTGCCCAGGTAGGCTTGAGCCATACCTTGGGTGGAGGCAGCCTTGGCTGGTGGGGGCAAATGCACTGGTGGCGGCATTCGCCGTCCCTGGTGGCATTCGCCACACTAGTGCATTCGGCTACACAGGTGGCTAAAGCCACGCTGGTGAACGCTTTGCGTTAACTGGTGGCATTCGCCACGCCGGTGAAAGGGGGGTCTGTGAGTGGGGACAACCCCATTCTACGGCAAAGCCGCCCAAAACCTGGGGCCATCCCGCGCCCTCCCCTTCCTGCATCACACCGCCTCCGCATCAAGCAGGTTGTTCCTGCATTACGAAGGTTACTCCTACATCACCGGCAGATCGGATGCCGACACGGGTTCATCTCCATGTTGCATCGAATTGACCGGGTGCAACAACTGTTAAAGATGTCCGGCGTACACCTCTTCAAGATGCTGCAGAGGCCTACATCTGCCAAGCCTGCAATGCTTAAGAGGGCTTCCAACCCCTTCCCAGTTCCCTCGGTAGAAGGACAATTCTGTGTAGAGGAGGACGTAGCTCAGCAGGTTAGAGTGTTGGCCTGTCACGCCAAAGGCCGCGGGTTCAACCCCCGTCGTCCTCGAGCAGCAGCCTATGCGTCACGGAGGTCCTGCAAAGAGGGGATGGGGAGTGACCCTTCAGAGAGCAGGCTACGAGGCGTTTCCCATGGTCCGGCTTCGCTGGGCATCTCTCTTGAGGATCTGCCAGGGGGGGCCACGGAAGGAGGTTGACGTCTCTATGGGGCCTGCTGCTATCTGAGGCCGCGGAAGAGGCAACTGGAGCTAGCATTGCATCACGTTGTGATGCGCCATGCGCCGGGCGGCTGCCATGCGCACAATGCGATTGTACAAATGGTGGCTTTAGCCACCAGCAAAGGCGAATGCCACCAGTGAAGGCGAAGGCCGCCACCGGCGTGTCGAACGCCACCAGGATCGACAAATGCCGCCATTAATCAAGAGAGCAAGAAATTATATGGTAGAGTACTTAGCTATATTCCTCTATTTCGTGGTAGCGACTGGGCTAGCCATAATCCTGCTAGGGGTCTCCTTTTTAGCAGCGATTCGCAAGCCAGACCCAGAGAAGATATCTGCTTACGAATGCGGATTTGACCCCTTTGATGACGCGCGAAGCCGGTTTGATGTTCAATTCTATTTAGTAGCCATTCTTTTCATCATCTTCGACCTTGAAGTCACATTTCTCTTCCCGTGGGCCCTAGTGCTGAATCGAGTAAGTCTCTTCGGGTTTTGGTCTATGATGGCCTTTCTTCTCATCTTGACGATAGGGTTTATATATGAATGGCGAAAAGGGGCCCTAGATTGGAGTTAAAGAGGTGGCTTTAGCCACCAGTGAAGGCGAATGCACTAGTGTGGCGAATGCCACCAGGGACGGCGAATGCCGCCACCAGTGCATTTGCCCCCACCAGCCAAGGCTGCCTTCACCAGCGTGGATTTAGTTACCTATAACGGGTCTGGTTTAAAGGGACATCTTGACGGGTGTCCTTGACCGCTTAAAAACCCCCCATGGGGGATATCAGTCATATGAAACGTCCATTGGTGGCGGCATTTGCCGCCCCTGGTGGCATTCGCCACGCTAGTGGAGCCATTCGGCTCCACAGGTGGCATTCGCCACCCCTCGTACTGCTACGAGCATTCTATAAATCGGAACATCATTAATCGATATGTTTGAAGGAGCTAAATTGATTGGGGCTGGTTGTGCAACCATTGCCCTTGCAGGAGCAGGAGCTGGAATTGGAATTGTTTTTGGATCGCTTATCAATTCGGTGGCTAGAAACCCCTCGCTAACCAAACAGCTGTTTGGTTATGCAATCCTGGGATTCGCCCTAACTGAGGCAATTGCACTCTTTGCCCTCATGATGGCGTTCTTGATATTGTTCGTGTTCTAATGGTCGTCAATGGACACGGCCCCCTTCTTTGGGCGGGGTTGGGTCTTTAGTAATTGAGGGACCCAACCCCGCCCAAAGAAGGGGGCTAATTCAATCAACAAGGTGCTTCCTCATGAAGGGGAATATACCACCCTTCAAAGGGGTTTACCGACTCGTGGTGGTGGCATTCGCCTCCACCCGGGATGGCGAATGCAGCCACCATGGGTGGCGAATGCCACCAGTGCACGCAAAGCGTTCACCAATACCAGCCTTGCAACACAAAGTGATCAGGCTGCCTCCATTAGCGTGGCGATGTCCACCCGTAGGAGTGAGTATTGGACAGAACCAACCCTAAGAAAGAGACAAGAAAGCATATGGCAAATCAACCCATCTCTTGGTCAAAGAATAAGCAAAGAGCCCTTAGGATTGCAAGATTGAGGCCTCTCATCGAATCAAGTGGCCATGTGGGCCATGGATCGTTCAAGATGTCCTCATCCCGGCTCTGGTTCCCTGCAGTCCTTCCCTTTCTCGAGGGGAGGCGAAGGGGGAGAGCTGTCGTAGACCCCAATCAAACCATTCATCAGATGGTAAAGGGGATGTTCATGATCGTGGCGGTCCTAAAGAGTGGAGGGCGTGTCACCATAATCGATACTCGTGAGGAGGGTGCATCGATCTGGAATCGGATTGAACGGGGTGGAGACAAGATGCCAGAAGGGGTGTCATTTAGTGGCACCAAATGGATAGGTGGAAGCATAACCAATTGGGAATCCATCCATAGAATGGTTCGCAGGTTTGCATTCACTTACCAACCCTTTGACTCCTTCCTCTTGAAGAACCGAATCCGTCTCCCACGTTATGAGCGAATGAAAAGGACCTACCCCGGGTTCCTGCAAATCAAGGGAACCGAGGCCCGGCTCCGTCTACAGAGACGACCCGACCTGTTGGTCATCATCAATCCAAACGAGAATCGGCATGTGATTAATGAGGGGGTAAGATTAAACATTCCCATCGTGGCATTAATCGATACCACCACGGACTCTTCTAAGATCACTCTACCCATACCAATCAACTCAGACTCGCTGCAATGTCCAAGCAGATTCATGGGAATGGTTATCAATCTCTCCATTGCACTGCAACAATCCAACCCTTAGCCCTGTCTATCGATCGGTAGTCTCTCCGTAATGGCTACGTTGGCACATCCACCTCCACTGGTGGCTAAAGCCACGATAGTGGAGCCATTCGGCTACACAGGTGGCCAAAGCCACTCCTTGTCAATCCTAGGTCGATCTGATTTGGACAAGAACAAAGACAATCACACATGAGAGATACGATTTACACCAACGCCTCCCAACTCTTTGGGGCAAAGGCGAGATCCTCAGACGTCGTGCAACGACTCTACACCTCCATGCAACCGCCTCTCCTAACTGCGCACGGGGCGAAATTGGCCCCTCGCATAGACCACCTCATGGTGGGGACTCAGCTGCCTGGCCCGATAGCTGATCCCATGCCCTCTATGAAAAAGGTGGGGGCGGGTCTTGGCCACTCGACCGCTGCCTCTCATGGAGGGACGACTTCAAGTCTATCTCGTGACGCCCCAAGTGGTTTGCCTACCCCCGGCCATCGTAGCAGGATAGGGGGTGGTACTCCCAGGATTGAGAGACATTATAGACATATCTTGTGTTTTGATCTCCTGCTGCAATGCTCATTGAAGGGAATTATGGGGCTGCCCTCTCTAAAGAAGGTGGTGATCAATTACAATTCAAAGGCTGTGGTTCGTGACAAAAGGGGATTGTTGGTCGGGGTCTCGGCCCTGTTAATGGTTTCTGGTCAACGGCCAGCAACGACGTGGGCAAGGAAATCAATAGCAGGGTTCAAGATAAGGGAGGGGGATCTGTTAGGGTGTAAGGTGACCTTGCGGCGCCGGCTCATGTACACATTCTTGGACAGATTGATCAGTGTCGCCTTGCCACGAGCAAGGCCCTCCCTTCTCTGTGGTGGCCTGGATAGGCGGGGTGTCTATACCATTGGGGTTGGTGATCCTTTCCAATTCTACGAATTAGAGCATCATTATGATCTTCTTCAGTCTTTGCAGGGGTTTGATGTGGCATTGCTAACCAGCAAGGGACGGCGAATGCCGCCACTAGTGCATTCGCCCGATGCATCGCGACGCAATGCAACTGCGTCACCCAGTGACGCACCTGCATCACGACGCGACATAATACCAGCTTTGCATCACAAAGTGATGCACCAGGCTGCCTCCACTCAGGAGAGGTCTATGGCTGCATTAGTGTGGAGCAGCCTCCAACTGGTGGTGGGTGAAGGCTCTCCATAGACTTCAAGACACTATTCTTGCATCGTCGGTGGACCAATGAGGGCGGATGCCCGATCCATCCCGTCGCGAGACGACAGCGTCATGGTGAATGCATTCGCCTTCACTGGTGGCATTCGCCACCCCTAGTGACGGGCCGGCCTCGCGACGGGATGCAATACAGGAGGTGGCTTTAGCCACCTGTGGAGGCGAATGGCTTCACTAGCGTGGCGAATGCCCTCTGTGGAGGCGAATCCCGCCACCAAGAGGTGTAACCCCCGCTCAATGGCGTGGTCTTGCATCAGGTAGACCGGAGGCATTGGCTGCACCTGATGCCCCTGGTGCGCCTGATGCAGTGCGCAGAAGGATTACGTTATGAACTTTCTATTCTACCTATTCTCAAGCTTGGCCCTGGTCTCTGGGGTTATGGTTATACAGGCACGTAACCCAGTCCATTCCGTTCTATTCCTTATATTAGTCTTCTTCAACAGTGCTGGATTGCTAGTCCTTTTAGGGCTGGAGTTCTTTGCTATGATATTCCTAGTGGTGTATGTAGGGGCCATAGCGGTGCTTTTCCTTTTTGTAGTGATGATGCTCAACATCAGGCTGGCGGAGATCAGTGAGAAGAGGCTGAGATATTTGCCCATCGGCGGATTGCTGGGGGTGCTGTTCTTGGGAGAAACCCTTCTAATAATAGACAACGATCTCATCCCATGGCTTGGATCATCCAGCCTAGAGCGTTGGGGTGAGCTCTCTGTGATAGAGTGGGCCCCGTGGTCGCACCTGTCCGAGGGAACCACCCCCCTCGAATCGGTTGGGATGTTGATCTACACCTATTACTTCTATTTCTTCTTGCTAGCCAGCTTGATCTTGCTAGTAGCTATGATAGGGGCCATCGTGCTAACTCTCCACAAAGGGGTCGCAGTAAAACATCAGGAGGTGTTCTATCAAAACAATAGGGAATTCGCCAAGACGGTGGGCAAGCTGTCTTGACCCGGTCCAATCGCCTCATCCTCGAACCCCCCTCCCACCGGTGATGAGGAGGAGGGGGTTTATCGACTCTTAGTGGCGGCATTCGCCGTCCCTGGTGGCTAAAGCCACCCCTGGTGGAGGCACTTGCCTCCACAGGTGGTATTCGTCACCCCAACGGGGAGTAGTGGGTTTACCGACTCTTCTGGTGGGGGCACTTGCCCCCACAGGTGGCATTCGCCACCCCAACGGGAGAAGGGTTTGACCCGTCCATCGCGACGCGATGCGATCACTCTGCAATAGGCTACAACAAGCCAACTACCTAACTAACCCACCTACAAGCGGGTTACTAAATGTTTCGGTGAACGCTTTGCGTGCACCGGTGGCATTCGCCACCCTAGTGGAGCCATTCGGCTCCACAGGTGGCATTCGCCACCTATATGAAACGCCTTGTGTTGGCATTCGCCTTCACTGATGGCTAAAGCTATCCATAGAAAAGAATCAATGACATGTATTTGCTCCTAGTTTTCCTGCCACTGCTGGGAAGTTTACAATCTGGGTTGTTAGGCCGATTCCTTGGGGGACGAGGTGGTGCGGCAATAACAATCAGTTGCGTAGCCACCTCCGCCATCTTAAGCGGCCTCGCCTTTTACGAGGTCGCTCTATGTGGAAGTGTGTGTGTGGCCCCCTTATCCAGTTGGTTCTCATCGGAGATGTTTGATGCGTCTTGGGGGTTCTATTTTGACACTCTGACAGTGGTGATGTTGATGGTGATCACCTCGATAAGCAGCCTAGTCCATCTGTATGGGGTCTCGTACATGTCTCACGACCCCCATCTGCCACGATTCATGTCTTATCTGTCCATCTTCACCTTCTTCATGATTATGCTGGTCACCTCGAACAATTTCTTACAGCTCTTCTTTGGCTGGGAGGGGGTTGGATTGGCCTCATACCTCTTGATCAACTTCTGGTTCACCAGATTGCAAGCCTCGAAGGCCTCCATAAAAGCGATGCTGATGAACCGTATAGGGGACATAGGCTTAGCTCTGGGGATAATGACGCTGTTCTCTCTATGCCAAACCGTTAATTTCGCCTCCGTCTTTGCCTGCGCACCCTTCCTAGCCGATGCCCCCATCTTCTTCTGCAACATGGAGGTGGACGGCCTCACCACCGCCGCCGTCTTACTGTTTATAGGTTGTATGGGGAAATCGGCTCAGCTCGGCCTTCACACCTGGCTACCTGACGCTATGGAGGGGCCAACCCCCGTCTCTGCATTGATCCATGCTGCGACGATGGTGACGGCCGGTGTGTTCCTGATCGCGCGGTGTTCCCCGATCTTCGAGCACGCCCCCACAGCCTTGGCGGTGGTAGCCTGTCTTGGTGGAATGACTTGCTTCTTCGCGGCAACCACTGGCTTGGTTCAGAATGACATCAAGAGGGTGATTGCCTATTCGACCTGTAGCCAGCTAGGGTACATGGTGTTTGCATCGGGGCTGTCCCTCTACGGCGTCGGCATCTTTCACCTGGTTAACCACGCCTTCTTTAAGGCACTCCTCTTCCTCGGGGCCGGGTCAGTGATCCACGCCCTGTCTAACGAGCAGGACATGCGGAAGATGGGGGGGCTTGCCCAGCTGTTGCCATTCACCTATGCCATGATGCTGATAGGTTCCCTCTCTCTGACAGGCTTCCCCTTCTTGACTGGTTTCTATTCCAAGGACGTCATCTTAGAAGGGGCGTATGCCACCTATACCCTCAGTGGCAACATAGCCTATTGGTTAGGCTCGATCAGTGTGGCAATGACGGCATATTACTCCTTTAGGCTGATATTCCTTTCCTTCCTTGCACCGTCGAATGGACACAAAGTTGCCCTACAGCGTCTCCACGACGCCCCCCCATTGTTAGCTGCACCACTAGTACCATTGGCTCTAGGAAGCATCTTCTTGGGGTACATGGGCAAGGACATGATGATTGGATTGGGGACCGACTTCTGGGGGAATTCGATCTTCACCCTTCCACAGAATCTTGTGCTGCTAGAATCCGAGCACATTCCCCAGGGGGTCAAGCTCCTTCCCCTCTTGGCAACCCTTTTTGGGGTTGGTCTGGCATTCCTGTTCAATTACTCATTCTCATTTGCCCGGGCGGGGTACAGGGCAAAGACTCAACCCCTTGGCCGAAGGCTCTACACCACATTGAACCGGCGTTGGTTCTTTGACAAGGTCTACAACGACTTCATTGGGGAGCCAGCCCTTGGATTTGGGTATGCCACGTCGTGGAAGAGCCTTGACAAGGGATGCTTTGAGGTGATCGGTCCTTATGGCGTGGCACAGATCTTCCCCTTGTGGAGCCGCCACATCTCCCGCCTTCAAAGCGGTGTTATTTACCACTATGCGGTCATCATGTTGCTAGGGTTGACCCTTGCCATTACATTGGTGGCTCTCTGGGACATGTTGGAGACTCTCATCGACCCCCGATTCTATTTCTTGCTGCTGGTTACACTTCTATTTTGCAGCCCTTCCACCACCGACTAGCCCACACCACCGGGTAGGTCTGCTTGTCCACTAGCCGTCTTGCTCGTGGGTCACAACTTGCGGCCTGGTGCATACCGATCCCATCGTGTCGCGATGCAGGCCCGTCACCCGGTGATGCAGTTGCATTGCGACGCAATGCAGGCCCGTCACCGGGTGACGCAATGGTCGAACGCCAGCCGACCACTTGGGGTGGCGAATGCCACCAGTGGAGGCGAATGCCGCCACAATCTCTCAGCTGCATGCAAAGCCTGTGGGGTGAGGGGGATTTTTAAGAAACAAAGATGCTTATGGCTATTGAGAAGGCAATTACACCACAGAAAGTAAAGAACTTTACCATCAACTTTGGTCCACAGCATCCTGCGGCTCATGGGGTGCTACGGCTTGTTTTAGAGATGAATGGGGAAGTCGTCAAGAGGGCAGATCCTCACATTGGCTTGCTCCATCGAGGGACTGAGAAACTGATAGAGTACAAGACTTATTTACAGGCTCTTCCCTACTTTGATCGTCTTGATTATGTCTCGATGATGTGTCAGGAGCACGGGTATTCATTGGCGGTGGAGAGGCTGCTAGGGTCGGAGGTGCCGGAGCGAGCTCAGCACATCCGGGTCCTGTTCGCTGAGATCACGCGAATATTGAATCATCTCCTGGCCCTTACCTGCCACGCCATGGATGTGGGGGCACTGACCCCGTTCCTGTGGGGGTTTGAAGAGCGAGAGAAATTGATGGAGTTCTATGAGCGGGTCTCTGGGGCACGCATGCACGCCGCTTACATACGGCCAGGTGGCGTCGCACAAGACCTGCCAATTGGCCTCAGTGAAGACATCTATCGCTTTGCTCGGCAATTCGCCTCTCGAATAGATGAGATGGAAGAAATGCTGACTAGCAACCGAATATGGAAGCAGAGGCTGGTGGACGTTGGGGTGGTCTCTGCCGATCAAGCTCTGGACTGGGGCTTCTCCGGCGTCATGCTGCGGGGGTCTGGGATTGGCTGGGATCTGCGAAAGACCCAGCCCTATGACATCTACGATAAGATCGATTTCCAGATCCCCGTTGGGTCCAGGGGGGATTGTTATGACCGATACCTGATACGTGTGGAGGAGATGCGACAAAGCCTTCGAATCATTATGCAATGCCTTCAGGATATGCCCCAGGGGGTGATCAAAGCAGATGACCGCAAGATAACTCCCCCCTCTCGATCACAGATGAAGGGGTCGATGGAATCTCTCATCCATCATTTCAAGCTCTACACCGAGGGGTTCGTTGTCCCCGCTGGTGAGACCTACACCGCCGTAGAGGCGCCAAAGGGGGAATTTGGTGTCTTTCTAGTGAGCAATGGTACAAATCGGCCATATCGGTGCAAGATACGAGCACCTGGATTTGCCCATCTTCAGGGGTTGGACTTTATGGCACGAAATCACATGCTTGCCGACGTGGTGACCATCATTGGGACCCAAGACATAGTCTTTGGGGAGGTAGACCGGTAGATCTAAGGGGGTCGGGTAGGAAACAACCCCAACCCCCCGGGGCGATTCACTGGTAGGCTTGCACTGGTCGTCTCACGGCACACCCTTGTGTCACTCGCCGGTGCATACTTTGTGATGCACCGGCGAGTGACACCAGTGAAGTCGAACGCGGGGGGTGGGTTTAGCCACCTGTAGAGCCGAATGGCTCCATTAGCGTGGCGAATGCCACCAGTTAACGCAAAGCGTTCACCAACGTGGCTTTAACCACCTATGTAGCCGAATGCACTAGTGTGGCGAATGCCACCAGTTAGCGCAAAGCGCTCACCAACGTGGATTTGCCACCAGGAACGGCGAATGCCGCCACCATGGGTGGCGAATGCCACCAGTGCACGCAAAGCGTTCACCAATACCAGCCTTGCATCACTTGGTGATGCACCAGGCTGCCTCCACGTGATGGGATGCCTAGATCAGGTCCGTCTATGGGTGGCCGGCTGGGCACTGCACCGGGCCTCTACAACCCCTACTAGGATTGCCATTTCGAGCCAGAGAAAGAGGCCAATTGCAAGAACCCATTGGGCAACCAGATCGGGGGGTGAGATGAGAGCCGCCAGTAGGATCGATGCCACCAGAAACCCCCTGCGATTCCTTCCTGCCATTTGTGGCGTAAGAAGGCCAAGGTTGGCCAGAATGAGGGCTATGAGTGGCAGCTGACAGAGGGCACCGACAACGAGGAACAGCCTGAAGCTCCACTCGACGTAGGAGCCTATCCGAGCCTCTAATTGAACGGTTAAGGCCTGCCGCTTTATCTCGAACTGTAACAAAAGGGTCACAATCTTTGGCAATAGAATGAGATATGCTAGGATGAGGCTGAGCACAAACAAGAGGAGCGAGAACCCCCAGAGGAGGTTCCATCTCTTCCGCTCGGCCCTGTACAAGCTAGGTAGGGCAAAGCACCAGGCTTGGTAGACGGCCAATGGAGACACTGCACAGAGGGTTGCAAAACTACAGACCTTGACAGTGATGTACAGCCCTTCGGTAAGCTCCGTAAAGATGAAATCCCTGTCCAATGTGAGAAAGGGTTTAACAAATAGGAAGACCAGCTCCACTGAGAACATATAGGAGAGAAGGAAGGTCAAACATAAGGAGAAGACAACATAGAGCAACCGCCCCCTTGCCTCATGGAGATATTGAGACCAGGGGGCGGTTGCTCCCTTAGAGGGGTAGATTGGGGAAATCACATTCTATATCCTTATTTGATCAAACTCTACCGTTGGCTTTAGATCGAATCACCAGGATTCCGTGGCGGCATTCGCCGTTCCTGGTGGCATTCGCCACGCCAGTAGGGGCGAACCTGTAGGGGCATTCGCCTATCGCGTCACTTAGTGACGCACCTGCATTGCGACGCAATGCATCATCAGCTAGGGACCGTGCCAAGTAAGCCTACTGTTTCTTGCACCCGCCGGCCTAGCATTAAGTCTCAAGTCAACCCTTCATGTTTCTAATATCTCACCCTTCTAACTTGAGATGACTCGCTTGGTGAAATGGTAGACACGACAGACTCAAAATCTGTTCCTTAAGGGTATCGGTTCGAGTCCGATAGTGAGTACACGAGAGGCCTGAGCAATGGGTGGCTTTAGCCACCTGTGTAGCCGAATGGCTCCACTAGTGTGGCGAATGCCACCAGGGACGGCGAATGCCGCCCCAATGGGTGGCGAATGCCACCAGTGCACGCAAAGCGTTCACCAATACCATCCAAGGCTGCCTCCACGAGAAACGTGTAAGCATTCATCTCCAGAAGGGTTCGCCTTATGAGCCTCTGTGCATAATCTACTTGTCTCGTGATCATGGAAGCGCAATGAACGGAACGGTTAGGTAACATAAAGGCTAATGTGTGAGATTGCAAATCTTGAGACGGTGGTTCAATTCCACCCCTAACCTGATCGGTTACACCTTAGACTCTACTATTTTCAACTTATCTAATGTATGGAGGGTATTCTATAATGTAGAGTTTGATACACACCTCCTGGGCCTACTCTCCTCCGCCAATGTAAGCCTCTGCCAGGTCCATTGGGTAATTCAGGTGGAGCAAGCCCATTACAGGTGGCATTCGCCACCACACTGGGAAGAGTTGGTAAACCCCCTATCTCTTTAGAGAACAGATGCTTACCTAAGTGCGGGGTGACAACACACTAGCAAGGAGAATAGTTCCAACGGTAGAACAATGGTTTCCAAAGAGCGCCCCTATATCGCCACTCTATTCCGTCCACATCCCTACCGTTTAAGAGGCCATGCGTGAAGGACGCGGCGCGTGGTACCCTTGCCTCCTTAGGGGACGGCTTTAGAGGCCATCCCCAATTTAAACGGCAAAGACCTCTTCCCCTATTTGTGGCGAATGCCGCCACAAGTCTTTTAGGGAGGAGCTAAGTATGAAGAAGGGGAATGCGGTCGTCATCTCTCACACCTGTCCAGGCTGGCCTCTAATCAACACTATTGAGATAGGTCGGACTGGTAATGAACGGTGTGACAGACAGGTCGAAGGCCAACCCACCCCAAGACGGGTGCGTGGCAATGCTGGTGTCTCACGATGCACCGGACAAATCCCCTCCACCGACAATCTCATCTTCGAGAGAAATCTCCTAGAGACTATAGCATGATTGTGTAAGAGAGAGCAAAGAATCATTCGCCACACTGGTGAACGCTTTGCGTTAACTGGTGGCATTCGCCACCCCTTGCCCTCTCATCGGTGGGGCTTTCTATGGATAAGCCATGCTTAACCAATCTCATCACCAGTCTCATCTCTCTATTTCAGCTGGTACCACTTCTCCTCTTCCCTTTGAGAAAAGTCGGTAAACCCCCTCTTGATGATGTTAGGTTTGGACTAAGATCATGACTGCCAAGAGGGGCTTCGTCTATGCCCAAGGGAGAGAGACGGCAAACCACCTCCAACTTCAGTGGAGCCATTCGGCTCCATAGGTGGCATTCGCAACGCGGGTGGCGGCGTTCGCCTTTACTGGTGGCATTCGCCACACTAGTGCATTCGGCTACACAGGTGGCTAAAGCCACGCTGGTGAACGCTTTGCGCTAACTGGTGGCATTCGCCACCCCTCCATGACCTGATGCCATTCTGAGATACATGACGATGCGATATCACCAAGGATCCTAAGGAAAGACCTCTTCAGTGGCGAGAAAGGGGGATTGCCTCAAGTTGTGGGAATTTACATGGCGAAGATCAACGGGTGTATCAAGATTTCTAGCTCAAGGGGGTCTAGCAGAAGGGATCGAAGGCTCATCAAACAAGAGGTTGGGGATGGCCTTCGAATTGTGGAGGCGAATGCCTCCACAGGTTGCTAAAGCCATCCATTATCTCTCCCTTAATGGTTTGGATTCTCTACACCAGCTCCCACTGCCATGGCAACGGAGCCCTCATAGTACTAGACCTTGTCTCTAAGGAAGGAGGGCAGCAATAAGGAAGGGATCTTCCTCTTTTTATCGCTCTCTCGTTACCCAGAGAGCCGAGGCGAAAGGCCTCTTGATTACCTCAATGGGTGGCGAATGCCGCCCGTGTAGCCGAAGGGCTCCACTAGCGTAGCTTTAGCCACCAGTGAAAGTGAATGCGAGGGGTGGTTTAGCCACCTGTGGAGCCGAATGGCTCCATTAGCGTGGCGAATGCCACCAGTTAACGCAAAGCGTTCACCAGCGTGGCTTTAGCCACCTGTGGAGCCGAATGCACTAGTGTGGCGAATGCCACCAGGGACGGCTAATGCCGCCACCAGTGCATTCGCCCCCACCACCAAGGCTACATTCACCAGCAAGCTGATTGGGGCGTCAAGACAGTTTGGCATGTCAACAACCTATTGATGGAAGAGGTAGAGAGACGGAGGATCCTTTTAAGACAAGAAGCCGTGTGCAATGAGAGTTGCACGCACGGTTTGGAATAGATGTCTGTCAATCTCTTCAACCCAACGGCAATTCAATTTATCACTGCCAACGTTAAGGCCTTGTATCCGGACTCTTTAACAAAAAAAGAGTTGCAGGTAGGGAGGTGAGAGCCTCCTCTCGTAGGGAGGTGAGAGCCTCCTCTCGTAAGGAGGAGGCGCGATGTCTGGGTGGCATTCGCCTCCACAGGATTCCGCATTGCAATAGCGTATAGCGTAGGAGCTTTGAATTGGTATTTGAGAGTTTTGAATTGATATTTGAATTGACAGATGTCTTTGACACCAGAGGTTAAGGGTTCGAATCCCTTTTCTCCTGAGATGTGGGTCGTTCGTGGTCGTCCTACCTAAGGACATAGGTCGTACTACCTTATAACGAGAGACAATGCGCGAAGGCTGCTATTGCACTAGTGCTTCAACCTAAGATATAACCCCCCAGTGACGAATCGGAATGGCCTCAATAAGCATAGAGGTAAGGTCGCGTCTTAATAGGCACAAAGAGGTTCTTTGCCATCTCTTCCTGCAAGGGGTAGGGAGGCGACTGATATCTCTGATAGAAGCAGCCTTAGTTAGTATTGCACCACTTGGTAAGATATCAAGCTGCCTCTACGCGGCAAATAGTTACAAACTGAGCTGTTATTGCGGTGGTAGCGCAGAGAACCTCCACAGCACGAACCGCAACGGGGAGGGCAGCTCCCGTTGCTGGTAATTGAGGCCGTAGTAGGTCCCCTTCGTCTAAGGGTTAGGACATCGCCTTTTCAAGGCAAAGATACGGGTTCAATTCCCGTAGGGGATATATAGTTAGCTAGATTCCTCGACCGGGTGGCTTTGAGAAAGGATTGAAAGAATGCCACAATTAGAACCCTCTATCGAGGCAGCCTTGACTGAGAAAGACGACTGCTCTGTAAGCGAATTTGTGGAGGCCCGCCCATTGCGTCAATAAGTGACACACCGGCACTGTGTCGCAATGCAACTGCGTCACTTGGCGCTGCAGTAGGCATCCTCCACTAAAGAATCAACAAAACAACAAAGGTTAGAATCAACAAAAGAGCAAACGTTATGAAGCCGAGATTCATCGATCCCCTCTTAAAGATTGCCCCTAAATGGGTCCAATACCTACAATTCTCTAAGGAGGAGGCGGTCTTCCTGGTATATCCAGAATTCCTAGTCCCCTTCCTGTCATTCTTGCGAGATCATACCAATACGCGGTGCAAACAGCTAATGGACGTCACTGCGGTAGATACCCCGTCACGTCAATTGCGATTCCAAGTGGTCTACCAACTGCTCAGCATCGATTACAATGCACGGGTCCGTGTGAAATGTTGTCTGGATGAAGTAACTCCCCTAACCTCGGTAACGAGTCTGTTCTCGTGTGCGGCGTGGTGGGAGCGGGAGGTCTGGGACATGTTTGGGATATTCTTCTCCGATCATCCCGATCTGCGTCGCATCTTGACCGATTATGGCTTCCAGGGCCATCCCTTGCGGAAGGACTTCCCCTTGAGCGGGTATGTGGAAGTGAGGTATGATGATTCGGAGAAGCGTGTTATTACAGAGCCTGTAGAACTGACTCAGGAATTCCGGTACTTTGATTTCGCGACTCCCTGGGAAACCTTAAAGAGGACGGATTAGGCGGCACCCTCTCGCTATAGAATTGTATTGTATCTAGAGAGTCATCTCCACCCCGCTTATTGCATCCGATGGTCTGCAGGGCTGATATTATGTTGGTGGCATTTGTCACGCTGGTGAACGCTTTGCGTTAACTGGTGGCATTTGCCACACTAGTGGAGCCATTTGGCTCCACAGGTGGCTAAATACACGCTGGTGACGGCATTCGCCGTCCCCGGTGGCATTCGCCACCCATCGCGACGCGATGCAACATCAGCCCTGCATCACTTGATGACCCACAGGTCTGCCTCTATGGGCATGTCTTGCTTGCCCCCCCCTTTCCACCGTGTGTGGCGCAGACCCCTTCCTTAAAGGCCGAGCTCACGAAATGTCGACATCTCAAGAGCATAGGCGTAGCGCAAGTAGCTCAGTGGTAGAGCATTGCCTTGCCAAGGCAAGGGCCGAGGGTTCGATCCCCTTCTTTCGCTCATCAATGGCTGCTTCCATCTGCTGCACCGAAGGAGGCCCCGTCTCTCTGGTGGAGGCATCCTTGGCTGGTATTGGTGAACGCTTTGCGTGCACTGGTGGCATTCGCCACCCATTGGGGCGGCGAATGTCGCCCCTGGTGACATTCGCCACGTTGGTGAACGCAATGCAGCGGGCGGATACCCCCACGGGTTCGCCTCCACAGGTGGTGCGGGTGTCCAACCTCCTCCTTGCCCTGGCTCCCCTAAGGGTTGGTAATCAAGGGGCCTTTCGAGGAGGATTTCGTCTCCATCGTCTGTGTTGAAATGAGGTTGGAATGAGAGAGTGGCTGAGTGGTTAAAGGCGGCAGACTGTAAATCTGTTGATTCGTCTACGTAGGTTCGAATCCTACCTCTCTCACCACGGCAGCTAAGGAGGGTACTAACTCCTCTCCCTCGCCCCCCCTTACCCGGGATGATCAAAGATTTCCTGCTGCTGCTATCTTGATCCAAGGAGGGTTTGACTCCTGCCTAATGGGCAGTGGCATCCGAGGGGTCCCCCGTGAAGCACCTGCCACCAGTACGCGGCTGGCTGAATTCCACAGAGTCGTGATCTACTTGATGCGGCCGACAGGCTAGTGAGTATTCCAAAGGTAGGCACTCTTGTGGAAGAGGCCGAATCCCCCCTAACCCCCCCCCCGACCTGGTTGAATTGGAGCGGCTCGTTTGGGTGGCGGCGTTCGCCTTAACTGGTGGCTAAAGCCATACTAGTGGAGCCATTCGGCTACACAGGTGGCATTCGCCACCCATGCCTCCACTAGGAGAGGACAACACCGAATACTATCTTCTATGCCCCAATTAGACAAAGTTACTTTCTTTTCACAGTTCTTTTGGTTGTCTATCTTCTATGTAGGGTTTTACTTTGTTATAGTGAAGCAGTTCTTGCCAAAGCTGAGCAGGATATTAAAGGTTCGTCAGAAGAAGGTCTCCTACTCCCAGGAGGGGGGTACGACCCTTCTACAGGAGAGAGAAAAGGTAAGTGAAAGCCTCAACGGGCTCGTTGAGCATGGAGTTGGGAGATCGAAGGCCCTCTCGCAGGAGAATCTTGAGAAGATGGAAGCCTGGTTGACCCATGTGGTTCAGGACACCAACCAAACCACGCTTCGACCCGCTAATGAGGTCTACATCTCTGCATTAGGTGAGAAATCAATCGCTCAGAACCTGGTGGTTGATTTGCCATTCCTGCCTATCTCAGGAAGAGGGGTAGCGGCATTGTTGATCGAGAGGATCCGCGGGGCCAACTCGAGGAAGTAAAGGCCTCCACGGGGGCTCGCCCAATGCGTCACAGGTCTGTGTGAGGCTTTGGCTCCCGTGGGAAGGCTTGCCAAGCAAGCCTATCAGCGACCGGACCTGGTGTAGGCAGCCTGAGCCTCTGGCATCACAAATTGATGCAAGGCTGCCTCCACGGGTGGCTTTTGCCACCCGTTGCGGTAGGGGTTTTGGTGGCGGCATTCGCCACACTAGTGGAACCATTCGCCTCTACTGGTGGCTTTAGCCACCCCTCGCCAAGGGAGGCAAGCCTCCTTGGCGATCTTAAAAAACAGCCACCACCTTATGATTGGTAATGACAAATTGAGGCCCTACCTCTTTGCTTTTTTAGCCTTTTGCGTTCTTAGCTCGAAACACGTTATCATATACAACGAGGAGCTTTTAGTGGCAATTAGTTTCGTCGCCTTCGTGATCTTCGTTTTCCAGTACTTTGGCAACACCATAAAAGACTCTTTAGATGAGAGAAGGCAAGGCATACAGATGGAATTGGAGAGATTCTCTCTCTTAAAGAGAGAGTCCCTGCAAGAACTCGCTGGGGAGCACAACAAGGTCCCTTCTCTCACAAGGGGGTTGGTCAGCCTAAAGGAGTTTGCTAGAGAGGAGGCCGAGGCAGGGGCTCGGCGTGGTGGGAATGCCTTAAAGGATATGTTCTCACATCAGATCATACAAAAGCTTATTCCCTTGTCTCTATCCACCCTGCCCCTCCAATCGAAATGGCAAACCCGGTTGGCCTCTTCGCAACTGGGGTTGGTATTGGTCAATCTAGAGAAGAGTCGCAAAGATGGCGACAAGAGGGGATCCTGGGATTCAAAGGTAGTAGAGAGGGCCTTACGTCTTTTAAGAGAGCAGAATGCTCGATCGAAGCAACTTTAGCTGGTGTTATTGGGGCGGCATTCGACGTCCCTGGTGGCATTCGCCACGCTGGTAGAGGCGTTCGTCCCTACTGGTGGCTAAAGCCACGCGAGTGGCGGCATTCGCCGTCCCTGGTGGAATTCGCCACGCTGGTAGAGGCGTTCGCCCCTACTGGTGGCTAAAGCCACGCTGGTGACGGCATTCGCCGTCCCTGGTGGCATTCGCCACACTAGTGGAGCCATTCGGCTACACAGGTGGCTAGATCCACGCTGGTGACGGCATTCGCCGTCCCCGGTGGCATTCGCCACCCATCGAGACGGGATGCAGGCCCGTGACTAGATGGACGCAGTTGCATCCCTCGCAATGCATTTGCGTCACCTAGTGACGCAATGGGCGGACCCTCCCCACGGGTTCGCCTGCACTGGTGGAGGCGGCGGGATGCATAAGGGGGGGTGGGCGGATGCCCCCCCCACAGATTGTGGCTCACTTGGTGAAGTAGGTAGACACGACAGATTTAAAATCTGTTCCCACAAGGGGCATCGGTTCAAATCCGATAGTGAGCACCTATCTATGGACCCAACTCCCTAACGCCTCTTCAAATGGTGAAGGAAGAAGGCCTGTGTGTGGTGGCCACCGTCAGTCCAGGGAGGAGCCTCCGTCCCCTGCCCAGGTGTCTTGGAGGCAGCCGGGTGCACTATAAAGTGATGCAAGGCTGGCATTGCATCACTTTATGGTGCAAGCCCGTTAGTAGGTGACGCAATGGGCGAACCCCCCCATGGGCCAGGTTTTGGGTAGAGCGGTACCAGCGAGCACTCTTAGCTCAGTCGGACAAGAGCGGCAGCCTTCTAAGCTGCGGGCCGCAGGTTCAAGTCCTGCAGAGTGCAGGCCTGCCGAAACAGGCATTACCGAGCCGGGCAACTACCTGCGCCCCTTCGAAGGCTTGCGGTTGCATGATTGGTGACCTCCAGAAGCGGCTGGCTAGTAGGGTTGTGAAGCAAGCCTTGTACTGGTATTGCACCTATCACTTTGTGATGCACCAGGATGCCTTCACCAGGGGTGGCGAATGCCACCAGTGAACGCTTTGCGCTCACTAGCGTGGCTTTAGCCACCTGTGGAGCCGAATGGCTACACCAAGAGTTGATAAACCCCCTTCCCTCAAAGAGAGGGGTGCCACTCTGCGGACGCACTTGATGACCCTCCTTAAAGGGCCGAGAACGGCTTCCCATAGGGTGGCTTTAGCCACCTGTGTAGCCGAATGGCTCCATTGGCGTGGCGAGTGCCACCAGGGACGGCGAATGGCCGCCCCAATGGGTGGCGAATGCCACCAGTGCACGCAAAGCGTTCACCAATACCAGCCAAGGCTGCCTGGTGCATCGCGACGCGATGGGTGGCGAGTGCCACCAGGGTCGGCGAATGCCGCCCCAACAATACCAACGTGGCGAATGCCATCCGTGGAGCCGATTGGCGCCACTGACAGGCCACCTAGATTCAAAAAGGATCTCATCCATGAATTCTGTCATACAAATCACCAATATACCCTCCCAACCTATGGAGGGAAGCATGGGGTGGCGAATGCCCCCCGTGGAGCCGAATGGCGCCACTGAATTGAACTTCCAGGCCTTTCTCTTTGAAAACGACTTCAAAGCGGTACTTCCCGAGCTCTTCCTTGTCTTGTCATCGCTCCTCTTGCTTCTTTATGGGGTGATCTGGTCCACATCCGCCAAGAATGGGTACCCGTTGCTCCTAAGGAACGTTAATTGGTTGGGATTCCTTACCCTGTTCTTGACGGTGATGATAGTGGCCAACAACCCTTTTGCCCATGGTGTCTTCTTTTATCACACATTCTTACTCGACGATGTCACCCTATTCTTCAAGGTCCTTATCCTAATAGGCGCCTCGTCGTCTCTGTTGATATCTGTGGACTACTTGGAGAGGGAGTCTATAAATGGGTTCGAGTTTGCCCTCCTCTTGCTTCTCTCGACATCCAGCATGTTGTTCCTAGCCTCAGCCGCGGATTTCATCTCCATGTACTTGGCCATCGAATTGCAGAGCTTGTGCTTCTACGTGCTTGCTGCTTACAAGAGGGAATCGGAGTTCTCCACGGAGGCGGGCCTAAAATACTTCCTTCTAGGTGTCTTCTCTTCAGGGCTGTTGCTCTTTGGTTGCTCGGTCATCTATGGGTTCACTGGGACGGTGGAATTCTCAGAGCTCTCTAAGGTCTTTGCCTCGCTGGGGGGCGACCGGAATGGGCCGGGGCTGGTGGAGTCTCTCGGAGCGGCGAGTGGCTCAGAGATAGGGCAGCAGATCGAATCCCTGCTCTCCACATCGACCTGGCGTGGCTGCGAGCTGGGAATGATGTTCCTCTTGATTGGATTCCTATTCAAATTGACCGCCGCCCCCTTTCACATGTGGGCCCCAGATGTGTATGAAGGGGCACCCACAGCAGTCACCGCCTTCTTCTCCATCACTCCTAAGCCTGCCCTGCTGCTGGTCCTCCTCCGCCTCTTGTTTCAAAGCTTCTATGACTTCATGTCTGAATGGCAGACCTTCCTTATACTCTGCAGCTTGGCCTCTATGGTCTTAGGGAGCTTGGCAGGCTTGGCTCAGCACAAGATAAAGAGGTTGTTAGCCTTTAGCTCCATTGGCCATGTGGGATACATGCTGATATCTCTTTGTTGTGGCAGCTTGGAGGGATTGCAGGGGTTGGTTATCTATCTCACCATCTATGTGATAGTGACGATCAACATCTTCGGGGTGATCATGACACCCGTACGAAGAGCGGTTCATCCTAGGCAGGCGGAGGGAGGGGTAGACCGTATAAAATACACCACCGATCTGGCAATGTTGGCACGAGGCAACCCATTGCTAGCGGCCACATTAACATTGGCGCTCTTCTCTCTTGCCGGCATACCTCCCTTGGCTGGCTTCTATGGAAAGGCATTCCTCTTCTGGGCCGCCTTAAGCTCCTCACTATACCTGCTGGCCTTGATTGGCATATTGACCAGTGCCATAAGTTGCTTCTATTACATTCGTGTAGTAAAGATTATGTACTTCGAAGCACCCAAGAGTTGGCTGCCATTCTCTCGGATGTCAAAAGAGAGATCTCTGGTCTTGGCAATCACAACTCTCTTTATTGCCGGTCTTATGATCTATCCTCTCCCGCTGTACATCATCAGCCACAAGGTAGCTTTAGCTCTCTCAGTGTAATGCAAACACTGGGCCTACTGCATCATCTTAGGTGGAGATGTTTGGTAATGAGGGTCAGGCCATACCGTCGTCCCTCCTTATGCAAGGCGGCCCATTGCGTCACTAAGTGACGCAATGGGCCGCCTTCTCCCAAAATGGGGGGGACGAACCCCCTCTAACGAGGGGATTGGGGGGATAAACCTATGGGGACGGTCGCACTCCGTTCCAATAGAATTGACAAGGTCAGGCAGGCAGGTAGCTCAGTAGGTAAGAGTATGCGCCTGATAAGCGCAAGGTCAGGGGTTCAAATCCCCTCTTGCCTATATGGGACACCGTCCTTGTTGGGGGCCTCTGGGAGAGGGGATTTACCGACTCTTCGGGTGGAGGCACTCGCCTCCACTGGTGGCATTCGCCACCCCAAAGGGGAGAGGGTTGCGCGTAGAAAGAATTGGCCTTCACATCCATGTGTGATGGAGGCCTCGCAGTGGTTAAGTTATAAGGGCTGCAAGCGTGAGTCTATACGATGCGGGGCCTTCTCGCCTGCGTTTGCCTGCAAGCTGATGCGGGAACTGATTCCTACCTCTGCTCCCGTATTTGGGGATTCCCTAATATTGGAGATCGAGGCCCCCGTTCCACTGACGCCCAAAAAACCTCACCGACCATGGATTTAGTAAAGTATTTAACTGTATCGATGATTCTCTTCTTACTCGGGATTTGGGGGATCTTCCTAAACCGAAAGAACATCTTGATCATGCTTATGTCGATCGAATTGATGATATTGGCAGTCAATCTCAATTTTTTGTTCTTCTCCGCTTATTTAGACGATGTCATCGGCCAGCTGTTTGCCCTCTTAATTCTCACTGTAGCTGCGGCAGAATCTGCCATAGGGCTAGCGCTCCTTGTCGTTTATTATCGTGTCCGGGGAACCATATCTGTAGAATTTATCAATCTAATGAAGGGATAGGTGTTGAGGAAGCCCAGTCCTTCAAGCCATGTCGGTCGAAAATTAGTAAATGTGTAGCCGGACCAGTTGTGAATCGAGGTGGAAGGGTCGGGTTTGTGAACCGTCCCAACCCCTGCTCTAGAGACGGGGTCACCCCCACGGGGGATGCAATTTGAGGAGGTGGGAATCCCCTCCTCCAGTGGAAGCATCCGTACCTTCAGAGAGACACTCGGGGGGGGGGGGACCCGCCCGGTGCATCGTGGCACGATACACCTGCGTCACCCAGTGACGGGCCTGCATCGTGTCGCGATGCATCGGGCGAATGCCGCCACTCAGATAAGCATGCGGAGCCATGGGAAGTAGCTTAGTGGCAAAGCACCGGAATTTGGATCCGGGGATCAAAGGTTCGAACCCTTTCTTCCCAGACAGGTCTGTCGACAGCCTTGATGGGGAATTCCAAGCGAAGCCAATCAATCCTTGGCTCGCAGTTGACCCCGTCCTGGGGGAGGTGATTAAAATGCCAATCAAGTCTTGGTCGGTGGAGCTCTCCTCTAACTGGGTGGCATGGCTTTCGGGGAGAGCCTGATCCGCGGGAAGAGTTTCGAGCCGTGCCTGGAGAGAGGCTTCAGATTGCCTCCTATCTAAACCAACTTCAAATCACGTTGCATTGCTGATGTCCTTCAATGGCAGGTAGAGGATTTGCTTGGGAAGCCTCTCAAATGTAGATAGCCTCCGCTCTCACGGGTCCACTTGTAATGCATGAACTAGATTGGACACCCCTCTTCCCTTTGGGGTGGCGAATGCCACCTGTGGACGCGAGTGCCTACACCCGAAGAGTAGGTAAACCCCCTTTCTATGCATACTTAGAGCAAGGAGGCGGATCTGATATCGCCCCGAGTGTTGCCTGGCTTCCAGGGGGTTGAGTTGGGAGGTCAAGTCTAGATAGCTTAGCAGGTTAGAGTAAAGGACTGAAAATCCTTGGGTCGGAGGTTCAACTCCTCCTCTAGACAATTGCTCTACCGGGGTTTGACCGTCTCTCCCCAAGGGGGTTATCGGCTTTTGGTGTAGGCATTCGCCTCCACAGGCCGCTAAAGCCACAGTAGTGCATTCGCCTCCACGGGTGGTTAAAGCCACCCCCAGTGGAGGCGAACCCGTGGGGGGGTCCACCCATTTCGTCACTAGGTGACGGGCCTGCATCGCGACAAGAGGCACCAGGTGAATAGGTGGCGGCATTCGCCGTCCCTGGTGGCATTCGCCACCCCATGGGCTCTTCCGCTCCGTAGGATGTGCCGCGATTCCTTGGAGAGGCCCAGTGGAGCGGAACCATCGAAGAGGTGGATCTCTCCTCTGAGTACATAGCTCAGCCGGAAGAGCACCGAGCTTTTAACTCGATGGCCGTAGGTTCGAATCCTTCTGTACTCAAGTGTACCGGCGTTTGCGTTCAAATCCTCTATTGGCTAGAGATAAACTGCTCTATAGGGTAGGGATGCAGTGTCTTCCCCGATGACCTATAAGCCATCCCCAGAGACCTCTCTAGCCTATTCTGTTGGAGTGATTGTGGGTTGCTAAGGGGGGTTGCCTACAAATCGGGTGGCGGCATTCGCCACGCCACCCCACGCACCAGCCTGAAAGGGGTGTCGTAGCGAATGCCATCCGTGGAAACGAACCCATGGAGGCGAACCCGTGGGGGGTCCACCCCCCTTGACGGAGGGGACATTCATCGCCGGGAGGCGTGGCCGAGCGGCTTAAGGTATTGGTTTGCTAAATCAGTGCGACGAGAAGTCATAGGACAGGAAGTGGTGAGATTCCATGCGGCGCCATTCATCGCCAACACCCTCCCTAAACACGCCTGCGGAGCAATCTATGGTGTGGAGCTTTAGGAAGAATGTAATCGAACACAAAAGGCTGGGGGATTTGTGGTTCTTGGAATTGTTACTAAGCCTTTCGACTTCCCATCCTGCTAAGCCCCTCCTCACGGGCGAGGCCTGGCATAGGGGGTTACCCAGTCCGGAGTCTTAGGTGAATACAGCCTAGTGCATCACCAAGTGATGCAAGGTCGGTATGGGTGAACGCTTTGCGTGCACTGGTGGCATTCGCCACCCATGGTGTCGGCATTCGCCGTCCGTAAGGTTGCCCAAGAGACCTCCAAATCAAGTCCCCTCACGTCTCGTGTAAGTAGATGCTAGGGCAAGAACCCCTTTGTAGGGGTCATCTCTCCAGAGGAGCAACAACAATAAACTGTCAGCAGGGCCTCGTCACAAACCATTCGCAAGGGTAGGGGATGGCCATCTCCCGCGGAGGTGGCATATGGCAGGGTTGTTTGGCAACCCTTCTAGATAGGATTGCATCGACGCTTGGACCAGGGAGTTGCATCACGGGCCCATTAGTGATGCAATACTAACCAAGGCTGCCTCTACAGAACCTATGCCCACACCTCAAAGAATCCAGACGACGCATAAGGCGGGCAGCATTGCTGGTTTTGATGCTCCCATGAATGAGACTGCCTTATCGGGGCGTAGACAGGTGTCCTACTGGAGAGTATGAGATCTCTTCTGTGAAACTCGGGAACCCCATGCCGTTCCTATGGGTGGCGAATGCCACCAGTGAACGCTTTGCGTTCACTAGCGTGGCTTTAGCCACCAGTAGAGGCGAATGCGAGGGGGCATTCGCCCCCACCAGCCAAGGCTGCCTCGACTAAGATCTATCTTGACATCAACTCATTACCACCAAGGGGTGGCTTTAGCCACCAGGGACGGCGAATGCCGCCACCGAATTCAGGCATATGCCAGGGAATTCGTGATCAATTGCCGGTCCTACCCTTGAGTGATTTGCTGAATGCATTCGACTTCATTGGTGGCTTTAGCCACCCCAAGTGGCTCGATTGGTCAAGCATGGGGTTGGTTATGGCTCAAGAGATAGTCAGGGAGAACATATAGGAGGTGCAACCGAAAGGTTGCATAGAGCGGCACGGGGGGAGGAATCTTCAACAAGCAAAGGCCTTTGTGTAATGCATAGGATAGAGTGATGGGCTGCATTCATGCCATATTCTTCTTCTATGGTGAACGCTTTGCGTTCACTGGTGGCATTCGCCACCCCTGGTCTTGGTCAACCCCTTATCATCATGGGTTGACCAGCTCTCCCCATGGGGGGCGAATCAGATGCCCCCACAAGTGGTGGAGGAGACCAATAAGGAGGGATGCCCTGGTGTGATCCGGTCCGCTCCTTCGAGAGAGGGCTGACTTGAAGAGAGATGATCATCGCCTTCTTGGAGGATACAGCTTCATTGCATTGCCATTCCTTCCCTCCCGAATTGCAGCCGATCTCACAATGTGATGGAAGGCTGATACGAGACCCTCCATGATGCACGGGAGGGAAAGTGGAATGCAAAGGAACACATGTCCCCACGGCTCAAAAGAGAGATGGTCATTGTGGGAGCCGTGTGCGGTGGAAGCCGCAAGCACGGTTCTGAGGGGGGAAAGCTTGCAAGAGCCTACCTATCCTACCACGTACAATGTTCTTTGTACCAAGGGTTCGAATCCCTTCGCCTCCATACAAAGGTAAGGCTGACTCACCAAAGGGCTGGTATTATTGGGCCACCATTCGCCGTCCCTGGTGGCATTCGCCACCCAGTGCGACGGGATGCAGGCCCGTCCCCTAGTGACACAGTTGTATTGCGACGCAATGCACCGGGTGGACCCCCACTAGCCTTGCACCACTTGGTGATGCACCAGGTGGCCTCCACAGGTGGCTTTAGCCACCTGTGGAGCCGAATGCACTAGTGTGGTGAACGCCGCCAGTGAAGGCGAAGGCCGCCACAGGTAAGTGATAGGGGGATGTAGTTCAGATGGTAGAACGTATGCTTTGCACGCATCAGGTCATCGGTTCGAATCCGATCATCTCCAATTTGCAGCTACACACCTAGATAGTATCTTGCCCCTTTTGGCTTCCACGAGGAGGGCTCCTGGACGATCTTACCAATTGTTTGTTTCCTATTGGAGGGACTCGGCGTAGTGGGTAAAAAGAAAAAGCAAGCCTCTATGCACACGTTCACTGCTTGCACCGGATGCACCGTGTGTGTCCCTCCATCTGGTATTATGGTGGCGGCATTCGCCGTCCCTGGTGGCATTCGCCACACTAGTGGAGCCATTCGGCTACACAGGTGGCTAGATCCACGCTGGTGACGGCATTCGCCGTCCCCGGTGGCATTCGCCACCCATCGCGTCGCGATGCAGGCCCGTCACTAGGTGCCGCAATGGGCGAAACCCCCCCCCACGGATTCGCCTATACTGGTGGCTAAAGCCACCTCAGGGGAAGAGGAGGGTTCCATTCTATGAACTTGAGCCTCCTGTCCGGGGCGTGCCTGGGCACGTCCCCAGAATGGTCTTGGTACTAGCGTTTTCGACCTCAAGAGGGAGAGACTCTTTCCAATTCCCTGGTCAGGTGATTGAACTGAGGGGATGCCGTTATTGGTTGGGCGTGTTTTTCTCCTTTACAAGAGAGAACGAGCTTCTCTGTTTCTGTCTGGTTATCTTTTCGAATCTGCTCCAGCTTGGTGGGTCACCAAGTGATGCATGGCTGGTATTATGGTGGTGGCATTCGTCACGCCGGTAGAGGCGAATGCCTCTACTGGTGGCTTTAGCCACGCTGGTGACGGCATTCGCCGTCCCTGGTGGCATTCGCCACGCTAGTGGAGCCATTCGGCTCCACAGGTGGCTAAAGCCACCCCTCGGAAACAAAGCTCAACATAGTGGCGCATTTCATCAATCGTTGGTTGTTCTCGACCAACCACAAGGATATTGGTACTTTATACTTGCTCTTTGGTGCATTCTCTGGGATCTTGGGGACCTGCTTCTCTGCCCTTATACGTCTCGAGCTGTCCCAGCCAGGAGACCAGATCTTAGCTGGCAACTACCAGCTTTACAATGTCATCATCACGGCGCATGCCTTTCTCATGATCTTCTTCATGGTTATGCCTGCTATGATCGGAGGGTTTGGCAATTGGTTTGTTCCAATCCTGATTGGGGCTCCCGATATGGCATTCCCACGCCTTAACAACATTAGCTTTTGGCTCCTTCCACCCTCCCTCTTCCTTCTATTGAGCTCAGCCCTTGTGGAGGTGGGTGCAGGAACAGGATGGACGGTGTACCCCCCACTTAGCAGCATAGCTAGCCATTCGGGTGGGGCGGTGGATCTGGCCATCTTCAGTCTTCACTTGTCGGGTATAAGCAGCATCTTGGGGGCAATCAATTTCATCACCACCATCTTTAACATGCGTGGCCCTGGGATGACTATGCATCGGCTGCCGCTCTTTGTTTGGTCAGTCCTGATTACTGCATTCCTGCTTCTCCTTTCACTTCCAGTCTTGGCTGGGGGGATCACCATGCTGCTTACAGATCGCAACTTCAACACCACCTTCTTTGATCCGGCCGGTGGCGGTGACCCCATCCTCTTCCAGCATCTCTTCTGGTTCTTTGGCCATCCAGAGGTCTACATCCTGATCCTGCCAGGATTCGGTATAATTAGCCATGTCGTCTCAACCTTCTCCAAGAAGCCCATCTTTGGGTATCTGGGGATGGTGTATGCTATGCTCTCTATTGGTGTGTTAGGCTTTATAGTTTGGGCTTAATCTGATGGGCCCCTTGCTGCGTGAGCAGTGAGATAAAGGCATTGGGAACCTATCTATGACATACATCGTCTTAACCAATCTGGTGGCGGCATTCGCCTTCACTGGTGGCATTCGCCATCCCAGAATTGGTATCTCATAATGTCAAGGAATCAGGGGCCTTGCATCATGTTACACAACGTAGTTGTGTATGCATTGATGCGTGCCATCACTTGGTGATGGGGTGCCAAGAATTTTGCTATATGCTGGAACCGCCTTAAGCTAAGAGTCCGCTCATCATATTACTGATCAACCGGTAGAATCTCTTAGATTGGCCAATCAGCAGGAAACTGTAACACAGGTTGTCAACTGCATTATTACACAACTACGTTGTGTATACCTTGGGTGGCGAATGCCACCAGTGCACGCAAAGCGTTCACCAATATGGAAGACAATGCACAGCCAAACAACAACAGGATCCTCAGAGACTATACGCAAAACAGCTTTCAATTTCTCAGCTTACAAGGAGAGACTGGTCTCCCACAAGAAGTCAGGCAAGATCGACCCAACCTTTCTGCAATGGTTTGTTGGCTTCTCAGAGGGAGATGGTAGCTTCATCGTAAGCAAAGGTCGTCTGTTCTTTATCATCAATCAGAAGGAAGAGAAGGTATTGCACCGCATTAGAACAGAGCTGGGGTTTGGCAAGGTGTCTAACTACAAGAGCTACTCGCGCTTTATTGTAGCGGACAGGGACAACATAGAGAGGTTGATACATCTCTTCAATGGCAATCTGGTCCTCCACAAGACAAACACTCGATTTAGACTGTGGTTACAAGACTGGAACCTGGTGTCGGCATCCGCCGTCCCTGGTGGCAATTGCCACGATGGTGAACGCTTTGCGTTCACCGGTGGCATTCGCCACCCCTTGTGTTACCAATCCCTTCACCAACATGATGTTGGTGAAGGGCAAAGCCAACCACATCGCGAGCGATGTGACAAGCTTGGTGTTTGCCCCCTTCTGGGGGGACACCGAGAGGAGAGAAGGGTGACCCCGCTCCCCCAGAACAAGCTCCCATCTTTTGAGAACAACGGTTGGTTGTCTGGGTTTACAGACGCTGACGGCTGCTTCAATGCGGTGCAAATAAGAGACTCCAGACATAGTCTTGGATGGCGACTCCGTCTACGGTTTATCCTCGATCAAAAGTCTGAGAAGGACTTGTTAGAGAGGGTCAAGGACTTCCTCGGGTCGGGTGTGATAAGTCGACGTCAGGGGGTGGATGACATGTGGAGACTTACTTGCACATCTATTCCTAGCCATCAGGTGGTTATCAATTACTTTAGTAGATATCCACTTAGAACTATTAAGAAGGTGTCATTCCTTCGTTTTGCTTCTCTTCTCCGATACATAGCAAAGAGGCCTGTCCTACCCTGGGAGGGCAAGGTCTTGAAAAGAGTAGAGAATTTGATAAAGAAGAGCTCGTCACAACCAATCTGATCGGCAAGGCCGAGACATTATTGTTGCTTACTGCTCCAATACATTAGAGACGCGATGTGTGGAGCAAGGGGAATAAGATTGGTCCTGAGAGAGGAATTGGTAGCACACAACGGAGTTGTGTGTTAAGCTGAAGATAGAGTCCAGTCGGTAGACGAAAGCTGCCGAGATTTGCATCACATGTACACTGTAGGGTTGGACATTGACACACGAGCCTACTTCACCGCGGCAACTATGATCATCGCCGTGCCAACCGGAATCAAGATATTCAGCTGGATTGCGACGATGTGGGGGGGGAGCATTGAGTTCAAGACGCCCATGCTCTTCGCCATTGGCTTCATCTTCTTGTTTACTATTGGAGGGCTTACCGGGGTAGTGCTGGCCAACTCTGGGATTGACATCGCCTTGCACGACACCTACTACGTGGTGGCGCATTTCCACTATGTTCTCTCAATGGGAGCCGTCTTTGCATTGTTCGCGGGGTTCTATTATTGGATAGGGAAGATCTCCGGCCTTCAGTACCCGGAGACCTTGGGGCAAATCCACTTCTGGATCTTCTTCCTTGGGGTCAATATCACCTTCTTCCCTATGCACTTCTTGGGGTTGGCAGGGATGCCACGACGAATCCCTGACTATCCCGACGCCTTTGCCGGATGGAACAGTGTGGCGTCTTATGGCAGCTACCTCTCTGTCCTGGGTGCCATCTTCTTCTTCTATGTGGTCTACAAGACCCTGACCGATGGGGAGCGGTGCGGACGAAACCCTTGGGAAACCACGCCTGGCATCTCGCCAACACTGGAGTGGATGGTAGGCTCACCCCCAGCATTCCATACCTTTGAGGAGATCCCAGCCATCAAAGATTAGAAGTCGCCTCCACAGGTGGCATTCCACCTCATCGGCCAAGTCTGCCTAGGGGTGGCGAATGCCACCAGTGAACGCTTTGCGTTCACTAGCGTGGCTTTAGCCACCAGTGAAGGCGAATGCACTAGCGTGGCTTTAACCACCTGTGGCGGCATTCGACGCCACCAGGAGTCGGTAAACCCCCTAAACCCCCTCTCTACCCCAGCATGTGTGGCCATGGCCACACATGCTGGGGTAGAGAGGGGGTTGGACTGGCGTCGAATGCCGGCCCTTGGGCCTGTAGTTTAAGGGTAGAACACGTTGCTCATAACAACGCCAATGCAGGTTCAACCCCTGCCAGGCCCACCCCAATTGGAGATGGTCCGGGGACGGGATCAACCCAACCCTAGCCCTCTGGCGAGGCAGCGGATAGGCCTGCTTGGCATGCTCTCTAGCTGGTACTGCACCGCGATGGGATGCATCGGATGGATGCGAGGGGGCATTCGCCCGGTGCATCGCGGCGCGATGCAAAACCAGTGTGGCGAATGCCACCAGGGACGGCGAATGCCGCCCCAATGGGTGGCGAATGCCACCAGTGCACGCAAAGCGTTCACCAATACCATCCAAGGCTGCCTCCACCGAAGGGGGACTACGACCTAGTGAGATAGCGGAGAAGAGAAAAGGCTGTCTCGTCAGGCTCATAATCTGAAGAATGTAGGTTCAATTCCTACCTCCGCTCTAGATTTGGGACAGGACTGTGCCGCGGTGGCGAAGTAGTTTAGAGGTCAGAACAGTGGAATCATACTCCACATGTCGTGGGTTCGACCCCCACCTCCGCCCTGTGCCAGGACAGGGAGACTGTCGATGCTGTGGGGTGGCGAATGCGTTACTTAGTGACGCACCTGCATCGCGTCGCGATGCAGCCAAGGCTGTCTGTCTCCATCCGGTGAGGCAGTCCGAGGGCATCTTACAGCAAGAACAAGGACCCCTCCTCCCGTTGGGAAGAGTCGGTAAACCCCCTCCAAACGAGGGGACTCTACTCCCATAGGATAAATGAATGATATCCTAGCTCTTAACCCTTTGCAAGCATGCCCCACCCGATCCCTACCGAACTCGAACAGTGAAATTGCTTGCTGCCACATGTACTGCTCTCAGCGGGAGACGTGGCAAGAGCCAGGATATCTTCTTTTACCCTATCTCAATACAGCGAGGCCTCGTCTTCCCTAACAAGGAATTCACCGGCTCTTGGTGGCGGCACTTGCCTCCACAGGTGGCATTCGCCACGCTGGTTTTGCATCGCGGCGCGATGCACCAGGCAGCCTTGGCTGGTGGGGGCGAATGCACTGGTGGCGGCATTCGCCGTCCATGGTGGCATTCGCCACACTAGTGAAGCCATTCGGCTACACAGGCGGCTAAAGCCACGCTGGTGAACGCTTTGCGTTAACTGGTGGCATTCGCCACGCTAATAGAGCCATTCGGCTCCACAGGTGGCTAAACCCATGCCTCGCATTCGCCTTCACTGGTGGCTAAAGCCACCCTGGTGGAGGCAGTCATGCATCACTTGGTGACCCACCTGCTGCATTAGGACAAAATAGTAGATCGGGGTGAGTGTCTGAGCGGTTTAAGGTACCGGTCTTGAAAGTGCGATCTGAGAGGACATGGAGTCGATGGATAGAGAATGCCCACCCTTCTATACCCGTTGGGAAGAGTAGGTAAACCCCCTCTCCCAAGAATAGAGACTGGTAACCAGTCTCTATTCTTGGGAGAGGTACCAGTCTCTATTCTTGGGAGAGGGGGGGAATTCCTAGGCAAATAGACAAGAGAGGCCCCTCGTCAAAGCACCATCTAGAGAGGGTTTGATTTGTTATCTATCAAGATTACTCGGCAGTACGTATGCCAATCCATAGCTTACCTTGGCAGGAAACTGCCCCTTTCCGACGGGGTGGCGAATGCCGCCACCCAGAGAAGGAGAGGTTTGAAGGGGACGGCAGCATGCTATGAAGTGGAGGGGAATAATGAGGTAGAAGAGGCTAAGATCAAGAGCCATCTGTAAGAATGACCAATAACTTGTGAAAGGAATTGGTTGGCTTTGTACGCGTTGCATAGAAAGAGAGGCTCTGGCAGAGGCCCCCACCTTGGCAAAAGAAAAAGAATCGGCTTGAAGAGTTTTGGTTTGGTAGAGCATCTTGCTTCACAGAGAGGAAGGCTTGCCATCCGGCAAGGGGGCTCAAACCAGCCGGTCCCAGGAAGCGTTGCTTTTGGCCCTTCATGCATCAACTTACCCCCCTCCTTGAGAAAGCAAGGCATGGTGAATAATCTGAATTCCTATTGAGGCAGTAGAATCTCTTCCTTCGGATCCTCTTAAGAGCTCCTGTGGGCAGATGGCCATGGAGGGTGGACACACCACTTTACCCTTTAAAAGCCACGCCCATCCCCAGCTCTCCCCGTGGGAGCGCGGGATCTAAGAGGGATGTGAAGACCCTCTCCAGGCTCTTAGTGGCGGCATTCGCCTCCAGGGACGGCGAATGCCGCCACCCAAGAGAGGAACAGGCGTTGTCAAAAGAAGGAATTGATGCCACCTTGTTATTGAGTTGAAAGTTTTCAAGTCAACTTAACAAGCCGTGACAAGGTATGAGAAACGGCAACTCTTTGCTCAGTGAAGGAACACTTACCCCTTGAGAGATTCGACCCCATGAGAACCGGAGCAGTCGGCAAAAGGTTGTGCCTTCGCAGAGAGGGGTTAGAATCCTTAAGCTCTAGCAATCACAGGATCTGCAGAGCTAAGATCTATAATCACCCCAGGAGACCTTGTTCTCAACCCTTCAACTAGTCAGAGGTTGTTATGCTGGTGAATGCATCCGCCTTTACTGGTGGCATTCGCCACGCTGGTAGGGGCGGCCTTGGCTGGTATTGTTGTGGCGGCATTCGCCGCCCCTGGTGGCATTCGCCACCCATCGCGTCGCGATGCAGGCCCGTCACTAGGGGTGGCGAATGCCACCAGTGAAGGCGAATGCATTCACCATGACGCAGTTGCATTGCGTCGCAATGCATCGGGCGAATGCCACCACGGGTTTGCCTCCACAGGCGGCTAAAGCCACCTTATTGGGGAGAGGTGACCGACCTCTTCTTATAGACCTGGTGAGACTCTTGAAGCGATTGATACAAAGGCTCTGGAGAGCCGTATGCAGTGAAAGCTGCACGTGCGGTTCGGGAAAGGACAACAGTGAGGTGGCCAGCCCCTTCAATGGGGGAACAGAAGGGTGGCTTTAGCCACCAGTGAAAGCGAATGCCACCAGTGAAGGAGAACGCGTTCACCGGATTTGGATCTTCCATCTCTGTACAACATCTATACATCATCTGCAATCGATGACCTTGGCAAGCTCCCTCGTAAAGGGTGTGTGGCTGAGTTATGATGCAGGCTTTACTGGTGGCAAAGAGGCTTCGAGTCTGTTCAACTGTGACAACCACTGTTTTCTATTTTCATACCGGCGTACCCGTAAGGGTATCGGGGGTTCGAATCCTCCCTCACCCGAGAACCACTAGTCTCCAGCATCTAACTCTCTCTGAATGCATCTCGGGAATCCGGGCATGCAATACCAGGGACGGCTTTAGCCACCAGCAGAGACAAACCCGTGGTGGCATTCGCCCGATGCATTGCGACGCAATGCAACTGCGTCATGGTGAATGCATTCGCCTTCACTGGTGGCATTCGCCACCCCTAGTGACGGGCCTGCATCGCGACGCGATGGGTGGCGAATGCCACCAGGGGCGGCGAATGCCGCCACAACAATACCAGCCAAGGCCGCCCCTACCAAGGTGGCGAATGCCACCAGTGAAGGCGGATGCGCTAGCGTGGCTTTAGCCACCTGTGGAGGCGAATGCCGCCACCAAGAGGCGGTTCTCTATGTTCGCTTGAGATGCTGTATCCGGGTCTCTTGGATAGCCACCTAAAAGATGTCACGCAACCATTTTGGACGATATGCGACTCGCTTCACCGGCCTTTGCTTTGATGGGCAGTTAGCTCAATTGGCAGAGCAACTCGCTTACAACGAGAAGGTTAGTGGTTCAACTCCACTACTACCCAAACAGTAGATACCGTTGCAGCAGGCAGACCACTGGTCTACTGGAAGCCGAACCACAGGCCTTGCATTGTGGAGGCAGCCAGTAAGATAAGGAAGCGAATGGCCGGTCCATCGCGTCGCAATGCAAAGGCGTCACTTGGTGACGCGAGGGGTGGCGAATGCCACCAGTGAAGGCAAATGCTGCCACTAAATTTCTTACGATTGAAGCAACATCCTACTCAAAGTTTGCGGACATGGTGGAATTGGTAGACACACTAGGTTTAGGCCCTAGAGGTTTATGCCTTGCGGGTTCAAGTCCTGCTGTCCGTAATCCCTCCGGCGAGGCAGTCCGGTGGGTCACCAGGTGATGCATGGCTGGTATTGGTTAACGCTTTGCGTGCACTGGTGGCATTCGCCACCCATTGGGGCGGCATTCGCCGTCCCTGGTGGCATTCGCCACGCTGGTTTTGCATCGCGTCGCGATGCACCAGGCAGCCTTGGCTGGTGGGGGCAAATGCCGTCAGTATAGGCGAACGCCGCTACATCTCTAGGTTGAATGGCATGCAATGTGCCAAACTTCTTGGGGGCTGGGGAGAGGAGTTAGTACCCTCCGTATCCCCTAATAATTACATAAATGGCGGACATAACTTAGTTGGTTAAAGTGCCAGACTGTGACGTGCGACTCAAGAGAGATGCCAGGTGTTGAAGGTTTTCCTTTCACACTCAATGCAACGTGTGTTAATCGGGCGCTTACCTTGAAGTGAAATCTTTCTGGGGACCGTAGCATGCTTGCCAATTTAGAAAGAGGTCCATCTCCACCAGCAGTCCGGTGGGTCACCAAGTGATGCAAGGTTGGTGGGATACCATCGCGGCGCAATGCAGGCCCGTCACTATTGACGCAACAAGTCAACCCTTCCTGGGGGGGGTTCGTAAGACATGCAATTGCTGTGCTGCAGAGTGGATGAACACTCCTCTTGCGGGGATTCTTTGACCAGATCTCCAGCAGTGTGGTTCCGCTCTTTAGACAGCAATCTTGGCTAGCTCCTGTAGAGCATGCCTCGAGTAAATTGCATGCTGTCTGTGATGGTCGAGATGATCTTGTTTCTTTACCGACAAGGAAGGTAAGGTCAAAGGAATTCCTCACTGTCAGCGCAGACGGCATAGAGGCCTATCCCTCTAATACCATCGTTTATGCCTGATTGAGGCCTTCAATCCATGAGACATTCCTCCGTAACTGCAACTCTACACGACAAATCACCTCGAGAGGCCGCCCTTTCTACAGGGTTCTACCTTCTCAGCCAATGCTACACAAAGCAGATCAGGAAGTGATGGCATGGGGAGGGAAAGGGGCGGAACGGCTCACGTCTTATCGGTGTCTTGATTGACTGCTGGCAACCCCCTCAACGGTCGAGGAGGGTGTGGAACACTCCTTTGGGAGCCTACGGAACCTTTCCAGAAGGGAGGCAGCTGAAGCGATCTCGCCAGATGGATAATAGATGAGGGGGGGGGGTTTACCGACTCTTAGGAACGGCATTCGCCTTCACTGGTGGCTAAAGCCACCCCAAAGGGGAGAGGGGACCCGTTCCCAAACTGCGTAGCTAGGAATGCTTCCACATCAACCAGATGACTGGGGAGGACAGCAGTAGGTTGTGTCAGAGTAAAGCAGCAAACGCTACTTGTAACAGCTTGTAATTCACAGAGGCTGTAAAGCATTGCAAGCAGCAAACAGGTCAATCCTGTCAAAGCAGACCCGTGGGGCATCCGCCACCCTTTCCACTACGACTCGTGAGAGGCACGTCGGGAATCCTAAAGAGCAGCCGCCTCCGTCTAAGAAGCGTTGCTCAGGAGATGAAGGGAGACCGCGATTGATTCCTCCTCTAGTAGAGGGTCGCTTCATCTGACAGGACGAGGATTGGCAGGGAGACCCAACCCTTCCACAGTGATATCAGCAGGAGTACTTTCCCCTCTTCATTTCCCAGTCCCCGGAAAGGCGTCTGGTAAGCTTGCCAAGCAAGCCTTCCAGAGAGTGTTGCATGGCCTGCATCACGTCTAATGCATTGCGACGCGATGCACCAGGCGAATGCCCCCTCGCATTTGCCTTCACTGATGGCATTCGCCACGCTGGTGGCATTCGCCACCCAAGGGGTTCCTCAGGACTTGCTAAGACCTGCGTATTCACATTTGCACCTGGCATCTAACTGAGCTGGCTCGCTACCACTGCACGGGGTAAAGCGAGAAGAAAGATAGAGTCAATAGACTCGGGGATCTTAGAGAGTTCTCTCCGCCTTAAATGACACCCCTCTTTCCGTTGTGGTGGCGAATGCCACCAGTGGAGGCGAGTGTCGCCACCCGGGGTGGCGAATGCCACCAGGGACGGCGAATGCCGTTCCTAAGAGTCGGCAAATCCCCTTCCACCGGGCATGACCTTAGGGGGGAGAGGGCTCTTAGAAAGCTCTCTGCAAGGAAACTTGCACGGAGAGTTTGGGAAGAGGCCGTCTTTCTCAGATAACTGCCTCCTTTTGGCAATCGGGATGAGGTTGACGAAAAGACGGCCTACTTTCATTCTGGAAACACGGGTTCAATCCCCGTTGTCGGCCCAATGTGATGACTTACCGCTCTCCACAGAGTTAGGCAACACTCCACCTATATATAATAGAACGGAGTTGCCTTGCACCTTCGATCTTTGGATTGCATCGAGATGAAGGCCCTGCATAAGGCAGAGGTGGACGTCTTTTACCCCCTCAACAGCCAAGGGTGGTCGAGGAGACCCGGCCATCGAGGGTGGTGTGATTTGAGGCTTCACGGGGAATGCCTATCTACCCCTGTGACGAGGCGGCCGGGTGCAGAAGTGGGGCCAAACCGTGAAGGCGGTGCACAGGTTGCCTCGGTGCATCGGATGCACCGTATGGCTGTTCTCATGAGTTGAGACAACCCTCTTCGCCGGAGGTGTGCCTCCCCAGCGTCCAGAAGCCTCTGAAGATGTCCTTGTCCTTAAAAGATCAATGGGTGGCGAATGCCACCAGTGACGGCGAATGCCGCCACAAATCATAGATCGAAGCGGATATAGATTATAGGCAAATTATCTGCCTTCCAAGCAGAAGAGTGCGACAAGAAGTTATGCGGGGCAATGTGGCCCAATCCCACAGGGCGAAGAGTCGTTCCCGCCCTATCCATACCAAACACCTCGAGAGGGCAATCTCTCGAGGTGAAGCTTTGGGTTCGATGAGTAGCAGCTTGTCATAGAACAGAACAGCCGTGGGGGTCCGTCCCCACCAGCGAAAGCTGCCTCGCCAGAGGGGTCTTTGGGATGAAGAGAGCAATTGATTGCTCCCTCCGAATTCACGATCAGCATCAGCAAATAGGCGCAAAGGTCTCGTTATTGGTATCTGTGGTGAGGTGTCCCATTGTGCATGTCCCCAGTGCATCGTGTTACGATGCAACTGCGTCACTGCGTGACGGGCCTGCATCGCGACGCGATGCAATACCGGCTCTGCCGCTCTTTGCATCATGGTGGCGGCATTCGCCGTCCCTGGTGGCTAAACCCACACTAGTGGAGCCATTCGGCTACACAGGTGGCTAAACCCACCCCTCGTGATGCCTCTGTTGCACCGGTTTCAATCGACCAATTCCGCTGGTGAAGAACCGTGTTGCAACCCTATCCCCAGTTAGACCCCGCACTGCAATGTTTCTCATTAGCTTGGCGGGGATGTGAGCTAGATTGTGATTCTCTTCTTTTCACAACAGGGGCGACGTGGCCTTTGGTAGCATGCCATAAAGGCCACCATCTTCGAATTGAAGAGCTCACCGGGATAAAGCCTAGATCGTCGAAACTTAGGAGAAATGTGCTCCGCATAGAACTTGACAACCCCAAAAGGTTCCAGTGTAGCATATCTACGATCCATAGAGGGAGAAGGTTGACCTAGAAATATAGGGGCGACCTCGAAAAGGATTGAGAGATTGCATGTCTTGGAGGCATTCGCCTCTACTGGTGGCTTTAGCCACGCTGGCAGCGGCATTCGCCTTCCTTGGTGGTTAAAGCCACCCCATGGAGGGGTGACTGCAAGGTTGCCTATCGCCTTTTGGGCACGAGACAGCTCATCAAGCAAACGCTTACAGGTAATTGGTAAGATATAAGCAACCATTTCTTCTAGAATGCATGCTTTGTGCCGAAAGGCAGCAGACTTGAGCATGGGCAATCTTATTTACGCTAGATTCTATCTGGTGGAGTCAAACCCGTGGAAGCATCCGCCTAGTGTATTGCATCGCAATGCAATAGCGTCATGGTGAATGCATTCGCCTTCACCGGTGGCATTCGCCACGATAGTGGAGCCATTCGGCTCCACAGGTGGCTAAAGCCACCCCTAGTGACGGGCCTGCATCGCGGATGCAATACCAGCCATGCATTACTTGGTGACCTACCGGGCTGCCTCCAGGGATGGCATTCGCCACGCCACACCATGTGCTGCATAGCATAAGTCTTGGGCGAGCTCTTACCTTGCATCGCTTTGTGATGCAAGGGTGCAATCGCAAGCTTATCGAATGGACGGCCCCCAAGAGAGGTGCTCTTTGAGGTGTTAACAAACCACGGGCTGGTGGGTAGACTGGCAGTTGGCAAAGGGGTGGCGAATGCCACCTGTGGAGGCGAGTGCCTCCACCAGACTAGCAGATTGTTTGAGCCGTGTGCGGTGAAAGCTGCATGCGCGGTTCTAAGGGGGGGAAGGCTTGCAAAAGCTCACCTATCCCAATTATGGGTTCGATTCCCATTATCCGCTTGTTGGTGGCGGCATTCGCCTCCACAGGTGGCATTCGCCACGCTGGTAGAGGCGTTCGCCCCTACTGGTGGCTAAAGCCGCCCATCGTCGAAGAGCAGCTGCTCCACAGCTTGACGGGCCTCTCAGGCCAAAGGGAAGGAGACGTCCTTGGTCTCTTCTTTGCCACTTACAAACCACTCTAGGGGGAGTGAGCCAGCCCCAGCCTTCTTACACCCTTAGGCATGAATCGCTCGCGGGGGTGCCCGTCTCCACCATGGTGCACCAGGAGCTCTTTGGGAGGGCGTCTCGGCCCCCTGTGGAGCTTCCCCTCTATTCCCAGGGTGTAGCGCAGCCTGGTAGCGCACCTGTTTTGGGAACAGGAAGTCATAGGTTCGAATCCTGTCACCCTGAGATCCCCCTCCCCCTACTGGAAAGCCATGTTGTAGGGAGAGGCCGGCCTATTACCCATGCACCGAGCCTCACATCGAAGGATTCTCAGAGGATAGGGATGGTGCATCACCTCGTGATACAAATGGGCAGAGGCCTATCTGGAGGCTTGATGAGCAATTCTAACGGGCATCCTCCTTGCAGACAACTCCAAAACGATACCCCTCATCCCTTTGGGATGAGTCGGTAAACCCCCTTTACCAGAAGGGGGGGGTCAAGGCTGAATGGCAACCGAGAAACAGAAAAATGTCATCTATAGATGCAAGGTACTCAACCTACAACGCATGATACTCAACCTATCTATTTCAAGGTTTCTATCAAATCCTTTGAACATTCCACGTTGCAATCCGCTAGCAGAGAGATAGAGAACATTTGCCTCCCTCTCACGAGACGGGAGTATTGCGAAAGTAGACCCACAGCAAGGGCGGGAGGCCCATGTCTAGGCTCCACCCTTCAGGAAGGGTTGATCCCCTTGTCCACCTCTTTCACCTCTTTCATGAGAGAGGGTGTAGGCTCTAAAACCACCTCCTCCGTCTCTCTACCAAGGTCTCAAAGAGGCTTTACCTTGCTACGATCCCCCCACATTGACAAGAAATCTAGGGAGCAGTTTCGATTGCAAACATTTCACTGCCAAATCCAGGTACCTGTGCCTAGCAAGGGGAGGGCCTCCCTTCTGCTCTTCTTGTTGAGAAACGGAGAGTTCCCGGGAGTTGAATTGAAAGTAAAAGCAACCTATTGGACGCCTCTTTATAAGTAAGGAATCAAGCCCTTAGTAGACAAGGGGTGCAGTTGGTCTCGAGTTGCTTACCCCTTTGTGGGGGCATTCGCCACGCTAGTGCATTCGGCTCCACAGGTGGCTAAAGCCACGCTGGTGAACGCTTTGCGGTCACTGGTGGCATTCGCCACCCCTTGTGGTGGTGGGGGCATAGAGCAACCCCCCAACCCCTTCTGCCTCAAGTTAGGCCTGCCACAGGCGTGAGGCCTCGTCTAAGAACAATCTGGCAATAGGGCAAAGGATTCTCTACTCTTTCACCGATGCCTCGTGAAGCAATGCACAGATAGAAACGACACCCAAAAGGGGAAAGGAGGGGTGTCGTCTCCCCCCAAAGGGGGAGGAAAGGAAAGTACCATTCATATGATTTACATCTTAAACACTAGTGTGGACAACAGCAAGAGAGTTGGGACTGCCTTGTGTAGAATCTATGGCATAGGGAAGGAGCTCTCCCAGCAAATATGCGATGATTTGGGGGTAAGCACAACTCTACAGGTAGACCAGCTTACTCCGCTGCACATAGACATGATCAACCAACTCATCCCACAGAACTATGCCATCGGGTCAGATCTTCAGTCTGAGATCAGGGGCCGAAAGGAACGGCTAGCCAGGATCTCTAGCTACCGCGGGATTCGGCACGCTCACGGCCTTCCAACCCGAGGTCAGAGGACGCATTGCAATGCCCAAACAGCTCGCAGGACACGATTCCAGATCTCTAAGGCAGAGCCAAAGAGAAACAGAGAAGCCGCTCGCCCTAAGGGGAGGAATTAAAACCTCATCCCATTGGGGTGGCGAATGACACCTGTGGAGGCACTCGCCTCCACCAGGGGTGGCTTTAGCCACCAGGGACGGCGAATGCCGCCACTAAGAGTAGGCAAACCCCCCCAACGTGAAGGGGGAGACCTCTTGGGGTCATAATTGGCCCTTATTGGCCTTTACTCTTGAGGGTAGCAACTCAGTCAAGCCAAGATAAAAGGAAAGACCAACACAAATGTTAAGCCCAAAAAGGACAAGATATCGAAAGCATCAAAAAGGGTCTAAAGGGGGAGTTCAATCCAACACCACCGAACTAAGATTTGGTCGGTATGGATTAAAGTCCTTGGAGAATGGGCGGATCCACGCAAAAACGATAGAGGCGGTACGACGGACCATAACCCGTCAATTGAAAAGGAGCGGCCAGGTTTGGATTCGAGTATTCCCTGATCTGTCTGTCTCCCGGAAGCCAGCAGAGGTTCGTATGGGAAAGGGGAAGGGATCTCCCTCCTTCTGGGTGTGCAGAGTCCAACCAGGACAAATGCTTTATGAAATGGATGGGATCCCAGCCTCCTCCGCGGAGCAAGCGGCGAAATTGGCCTACCATAAGCTTCCATTGAAGACCGCCTTTGTACAATTGGAAGATCAGGATGGGGGCAATTAAACGGAGCGAGAGTCTCAACACCTCCTCCAAAGGAGTGTCATTTGTCCATTGCGTCATGGTGAATGCATTCGCCACCCCTAGTGACGCACCTGCATCGCAACGCGATGGGTGGCGAATGCCACCAGTTAACGCAAAGCGTTCACCAGCGTGGCGAATGCCACCAGGGACGGCGAATGACGCCACAATAATATCAACCCAAGCCGCCTCGATCGAGGCAGGGGCCGACATTCCCTGGAACGGTAAACCTCTCCAGGATGGGCGACGGATGGGAACGACCCGTCGACCTTCCCCGCCTCTGCGTCACTTGGTGACGGGCCCGCATCGCAGCGCGATGGGAGACAATCTGGAGATGCCTCTTAAGAGTGGGAGAGCAATCCCCTCAAAGAGGAGTGGACGGTTCTACCAGTCCATCACTCAATTAGAAGGGGGTTTCAGCAAGGTGCAAGGGAAGCGCCTATCTCAGACCGGCCTTCAACTCTCGGAGAGGCGAAAATTGAAGATCCTCTATGGAGACTTGTCTAATGGAGAGATCGATGGGTTGTTTCGGCGGGGCCTTGCCCTGCGGGGTCGACGGAATGACAACCTTTTTAGGCTGTTGGAGAGTAGGCTCGATGTGGTCTTGTATAGAATTGGGTTCTTTCAAACCATCCCCTCCGCCCAAGAGTGGATCCGTCGTGGTGACGTGCTTGTAAATGGCCGGCTCCTAACCATTGCAAATCACCTGCTGCAGCCTGGCGATGTCATATCTATCTCTCCCCTTCGTAGGGAGTCATTGCGTAGAGGCATCATGGCACCAATCCTCTCATCTCGCCCAACAGCAGTGGATACCTCTTTAACCTTTAAAGGGTTGGGGCCGAAGAGATTGACCCCCTCTGAGGGGCCAGAGATGCAACCCCCTCGAGGGGGTGTGGAGACGCAAGACAAACACGCCAAGCCAGCTTGGGCTGGGATTGCATCACGCCGACATGCAGATGCGTCACTTGGTGACGCAAAGAGCAGACGCTCCTTCGGGTTGGAGGAAGGGTCATCACGGTTGAGCTTCGATGGCCTCATCGGGGCTCCAGGTCAATCCCTGAGGGGTCAATCACTCTCAGGAGAGGTCTGGCGACGGCTGCAAAATGCACCACATCTTGGTCGAAGGGAAAGGCTGCGCCTATACTCTCTCACCCCCTCACACATCGAGGTCTCTTACCTTCGCCTGGTTGCCATTTACCTCTATCCACCACAAAGGATCCTCTTGCCTGCTCCTGTGGACATAGAAAGGATAGGACGAGCTTAAGATCAATGCTTCAGTTGCATGGCGAAGGCAGCTCGAGGGCTTGTCAAGCAAGCCAAGCCCTCGAGATAGTATTATTGTGGCGGCATTCGCCGCCACATTAAAACCGCAAATTTTATGTCGCGATCCATATGGAAGTTGCCATTCTCAGAAGTGGTTCCCCCTCTACCAAACCAGGAATCAAAAACAAAGGTATGGTCTCGTCGTTCTATTGTCCTCCCTGTGTTTGCAGGCCGAAGCCTCTTGATTTACAATGGTAAGGTTTTCATACCGTTGAGAGTCTCTGAGGACATGGTTGGTCACAAATTTGGTGAATTTGCTACCACGCGTAAAAGACCGAATCATAAAACCAGCAAGAAGCGACCAGCGAGAAAGAAATAAAAGAGCTGCCTCCGCCAGGGGCGGCGAATGCCACCTGTGGAGCCGAATGCACTAGCGTGGCTTTAGCCACCTGTGGCGGCAAATGCCGCCACCAAGGGTTGGTAAACCCCCTCTGGCTAGGTAGCCCATTGCGTCACTAGGTGACGCAATAGGCAGAGCTTACAACAAACCAAACCTTATGGCGAAGAAGAGAAAGCTGTTGCAACACTATCAAATGGCAGCCCTTCTTAAGGAGAAGAAGATCGTGCTGCTGTATCAATACACTGCCACTGGGGCGCAGGAATGGCTCTCGTTGAGACAGAGACTCTCACACATCTCGACACAGGGGAATGCTCCTCTCTCCCCATACGCATCAAAACGGAAAGAGAGCCCAACCATATCGATCTTGGTGATGAAGAGCAGAATTGGGCAGCTCTCTCTCGCAGGTCACCGCCCCACCTTGAGGAACGGGTTACTCAATACCTTCCATGGGGGTCACTCCGAATCGAAGCCCTACCTTCCGTGGGAGCAGGCTTCCGGCTCATCCCGTCGCGATGGGTGGCGAATGCCACCAGTGAACGCAAGGCGTTCACCGGCGTGGCGAATGCCACCAGGGGCGGCGAATGTCGCCACAACAATCCCAGTAAAGGCTGCGTCTCATGGGGGGTGCGGCCTTGGCTCCACTCCCCTTCAGCATGGTGCCAGCCCGCTGTCCCAAGGATCAATCCTGTTGTTGGCATGTGATACCCATCCAGATATGGTGTCCGCCTGTGCGATGATCTCGGGAGGGGGATCTAGAGTAGGGGCCCCCATCCTTGTGGGTGGATTCTATTTTGGAAGGAAGGTAACGCACTTAGACGTTGCCAAATTAGCTGCACTCACACCATTGGCCTCCCATCAATTACCCATCACCATGGAGAGGCCTATGGCCTCACTTGTCAATGAGGGCCTCCTTTACCATCAGAGGAGGTTGCTCCAATGCTTCGGCGCTTACAGAGACATGTTGATGCACCAACATGCGTCGATCGAGGCAGCTAGCAAGCCTTCGGGAAGGCCTTCTAGCTGAGGAGAGCCAATCCCCTCACCGGTTGCCCCTGCTCCCAGACCATAGGCGAGCTCGTCAAGCAAGACTTCTAGCTGGGATTGTTGTGGCGGCATTCGCCACGCCGGTGAACGCCTTGCGTCACCGGTGGCATTCGCCACGCTGGTGAACGCCTTGCGTTCACTGGTGGCATTCGCCACCCATCGCGACGGCAGGTGCGTCACTAGTGACGCAATGAGGGGATGCCCCCACGGATGTCCTTTTAGGAGGGGGTGTGGTCTTAGCGGATAAGAGACTAGAAGCAGTTGCAGCTAAGATAATAGAATCAGTTACAGCAAGATAGAAGACTGTTTCGC